AAATAAGTCCCTCCCTATGATTTATTGGTTAATAGCTCTTACAAGAACAAGGTCTACTCGACCTGGGTGTCGAACGTAAAGAATCCCTTTTGTATTGTATTGTATTACAAAAAAATTTTGTACAAAATACTCATTTTATAGCCTCTATTGTAAAAAAGGTTTTTTTTTCTTTCATTCAAGTTATATTGTATCATGTTTTGTATGTATGATGCAACCCAATTTCTTAGTTTGACCTGAGGACCTTTCGGCAATTCCAATTTATTCTATTATTAATAGTGAAATGTGATAGATTTCTTCACTTTAGGCGAAGAATAAAATAAAAAAATTGCAATAGCAGACGGCATGGGCATAGGTGGAAATGTGCCTATTTATTGGCTCAGACAGTTAAAGACTTCCTTAGGATTGGAATCTATTTACTTACAATTTCGTAGATTAATTCTTTATCTTAATAAAATTGCATCAGCAGCCTCTAATCGTGTTCTAGCTCTTTTGAGAGCCACATCAGCCTCGATTGCTTGTCTCTTGCCTTCAGCTCGCGCACGATCAGCTTTCGCTAGTCTAAAACTTTCCTGAGCCTCTTGAAGATCTATATCAATACCTCTTTCTGCATTATTTACCAATAATGTGATTTCATCATTGTCTATTTTGGCAAAACCACCCATCAAAGCCATAGTGGACCACTGGGCATTGAGTCGTATTTTCATGACTCCTATATCCAAAGCTGTTACAATTGCAATATGATTGGGTAATACACCCATTTGACCACTATTGGTAGTAATTATTATTTCTTGAACTTCTGAATCCCAAACAACTCGATTGGGAGTGAGTACACGAAGATTTAGGTTCATTTTTTTTTCTTTAAATTTCTTTTAAGTTCATAGCCTTTGCGGTAGCTTCATCAATGTTACCTACCAAATAAAAAGACTGTTCGGGTAGACCATCTAATTCTCCGGAAAGGATCATTTGAAAACCTCTAATCGTCTCTATTAGACTCACATATTTACCGGGGGAACCGGTAAATACCTCTGCTACAAAAAAGGGTTGTGACAAAAACCGTTCAATTTTTCTTGCTCTTGCCACGATTAAACGATCGTCTTCTGATAATTCGTCTAATCCAAGAATAGCTATAATATCTTGAAGTTCCTTATAACGTTGCAAAGTTTGTTTAACTCCTTGCGCAGTTTCATAATGTTCTTCGCCTACGATCGAAGGTTGGAGCATAGTCGATGTGGAATCTAGCGGATCTACCGCTGGATAGATGCCCTTGGCAGCTAATCCTCTCGATAGTACAGTAGTAGCATCTAAATGTGCAAATGTTGTAGCAGGAGCGGGATCAGTCAAGTCATCTGCAGGTACATAAACTGCTTGAATGGAGGTTATAGATCCTTCTTTCGTAGAAGTTATTCTCTCTTGTAAAGAACCCATTTCCGTGCTAAGAGTTGGCTGATAACCCACTGCGGAAGGCATTCTGCCTAATAATGCGGATACCTCTGATCCTGCTTGGACAAAACGGAAGATATTGTCAATAAATAGAAGTACATCTTGTTTATTGACATCTCGGAAATATTCAGCCATAGTTAAAGCAGTTAAACCTACTCTCATACGAGCTCCTGGTGGTTCATTCATCTGACCATAAACCAGAGCTACTTTGGATTCGGATATATTTTGTTCATTAATGACTCCCGATTCTTTCATCTCCTTGTAAAGATCATTTCCTTCACGGGTACGTTCTCCTACTCCACCAAACACAGAAACCCCTCCATGAGCCTTAGCAATGTTGTTGATTAATTCCATAATCAAGACTGTTTTACCTACTCCAGCTCCCCCGAATAATCCAATTTTTCCCCCACGGCGATAAGGAGCTAAAAGATCCACCACTTTAATGCCTGTTTCAAAGATTGAAAATTTGGTATCCAACTGTGTAAAGGCAGGAGCAGATCTATGAATAGGAGATGTTGTGAGAGCATCTACAGGACCTAAGTTATCCACGGGTTCCCCAAGAACATTAAAAATTCTCCCGAGAGTAGTTTCACCAACTGGAACACTAAGTGGCCCTCCTGTATCAATTACTTTCATTCCTCTCATCAAACCGTCTGTAGCACTCATAGCGACAGCTCTAACTTTATTATTTCCTAATAATTGTTGTACCTCACAAGTCACACTTATTGGTTGACCAGTTGTATCGTTATCTTTAACTATCAAAGAATTGTAAATTCTAGGCATACTACCTGGAGGGAAAGATACATCTAGTACTGGGCCGATGATCTGAGCAATACGTCCTGCCTTCTTTTCGACAAGTGCGGAAACTCCAAAAATAAAAGGATTGGTTCTCATAAATAATAAATAGGATATTGATTCCAATTGCTAATTGTTAGCAAAAAAAAAAACCTAAAAAAGCACAAATGCTCTGTAATGAGTTGATCAGTCAATAATCATTTTGGAGTTCTAACTTCAATTTACTTAGTAATCTCTTTCTTTGTAAAGTTCAACTTCGATAATGATCTCAAAATGGATTCATTATCATTATTTAAAATGGAATGGATTTTTCTTTTTTATTAACGAATTTATTTTATTCAAAATAGAGTAAAACTTATTTGCTCCGATTGAGTTGAGTAATAAATCGTAGCAAATAAGTTTTACCTACTATTGGATTTGAACCAATGACTCTCGCCGTATGAAAGCGATACTCTAACCACTGAGTTAAGTAGGTTCTTTATTGAGTCATACCTAAATTCTAGGCATAATTAGACATATAAACAATATGCCCTTAAGAATGATTAAATCAAATATCATCTTGACAGAAAGTGATCTATTTTATTAGTCTATTTTTAGGACTAAACTGTGAAGGGCTATAGCTCAGCTAGGTAGAGCACCTCGTTTACACGTGCGCCAATGGTTTTCAGAAGAGTTTATTGATTCATTCGGTTCATAAAATATATTTGAGTCTTACTCTATGAATTAGGAGAACAATAGCATGACAAAGATGAAGTTCGTTGTATGATTCGAACTATAGATCTAGTTGATATGGTCAATCTCGGGGGCATTCAATGTCAGACATAATGAGTATAATACGTACGAGGATCTCAAAAAAACATTTCTTTTCGCTCTATGAACTTTGAGGTGTATGAAGTCTCATATTCTTATTTTGGGGTGAGAGAGACTCCATTTGGAGAATCTATGTCTAAGCATGACAGACCTACGTCAAGGGAATCTTTTGAAGCACTTTGGGATTGCTTCCGAAAAATGATTCGTTTCAAGCAAACGGAGCCATCTTATTATCTGTTCCGGAAAAGAATGGCAGACTAACTGATTTTTCCATCAGTTAATGAAAGAGCCCAATGCAATAAAAATGCATGTTGGGTTCTTGGAACAGTTCAAATCATTTTGGTAATAAGAAATTTGATCTGTTCTACCGAGAAGGTCTACGGTTCGAGCCCGTATAGCCCTATACAATTAAAAAACTCTTCTATGTTTTCTCGCTCATATTGTCCCTACGATCCGATGCTAGTTTGAAATGAAAAAAAAAGCATCCAATTTATTTGCTATTTAAAGGAACTGATCTTCTTATACAGAAGATCATTAAAGAAAAAGTAAAGAGGAAATACGAAAATCAAAAAATTTGGAATTATTCATAATAGAATAAATAGTCTTTCGACTGCGATCCAGAGCAGACTCTTATTCTTCAATATCTCTGTTATAAAGAAGAACAGATCGGACATCGTGTCGAACTAAATATGGGCACATCCATAATCCTTTTATTTTGTTTATGAAAGATTTTATATATTCCACGGGTGGATCGGTACCTATCGATTAGAATCAATATTCTAATCGAACTCGGTTGTCTTTTTAATTTGTTAGCACATCTCACATCGTTAGAAACAACGACCCTGAAAGCTCCCTTATTTCAATAGATAAAATTCCCTTACATCAAACCATATTAACACGTTACAACACTAACCAACGTGAAGTCTGCCGAATTGCACGGGTTCGAACCATTTCCTAATTTTTTTGTATTAAATAAAAAATATTCTTTTATTCATTTCCGTATTAAGTCACAGACGAAACATTGAATTAATATACAAAAATGATAATGAATCATTCGGGAGGGGAGAGAAGCGATTAATAAATGGACAATACAACAAATAAAAGAATTCGATTTATTTAAACAAAACAGGAATCATCTATTTATGTTTTTATTTTCTGAATATGATACTTTTTGGATATATTTATCCATATCCAGTCTTATTCCGATTCTGGCATTCTCAATTTCAAGAAGTTTGGCTCCAATAAATAAAGGGCCGGAGAAAGCCACTAGTTACGAATCAGGTATAGAACCAATGGGGGATACTTGGATCCAATTTAGAATTCGCTATTATATGTTTGCTTTAGTTTTCGTTGTTTTTGATGTGGAAACAGTCTTTCTCTATCCGTGGGCTATGAGTTTTGATATTTTGGGTCTATTTACATTTATAGAAGCTTTTATTTTCGTGATCATCTTAATTGTTGGTTTAGTTTATGCATGGAGAAAAGGAGCATTGGAATGGTCTTAACCCCCAAATTTTGGAATGATAAAAGACGAGTAGAAAATTCTCTAAATCTAAAGCCGGCGATAAATCCTATAGAATCATCTTTACTTCATCAAGCAACTCCAAATTCAGTGATTTCCACTACTCTAAACGATCTGTCCAATTGGGCGAGACTTTCTAGTCTATGGCCGCTCCTTTATGGTACTAGTTGTTGTTTTATCGAATTTGCTTCATTAATAGGTTCGCGATTCGACTTTGATCGTTACGGTTTGGTGCCAAGATCCAGTCCTAGGCAAGCCGATCTACTTATAACAGCCGGAACTGTTACAATGAAAATGGCTCCTTCTTTAGTGAGATTATATGAACAAATGCCGGAACCAAAATATGTAATTGCTATGGGAGCCTGTACTATTACAGGAGGAATGTTTAGTACAGATTCTTATAGTACCGTTCGCGGAGTAGATAAGTTAATTCCTGTGGATATCTATTTGCCGGGTTGTCCTCCTAAACCAGAAGCTATTATAGATGCTATAATAAAACTTCGTGAAAAAATAGCTCAAGAAATATCTGAAGATAGATATGAGTTTCAACAAACAAAGAGGTATTTCAGTAGAAAGCATAGATTTCATATTGGATCCAGTATTATTATTGAAAATAAGGAGGATAAGTTTTTTCATCAATCTTATGAATCTCGTAAATCAACTTTAGAGATCACTCCCAAAACATCTGAATCGATTTCAGAGATATCATACCCTTTGAAACATTTGAAAATACGAGAGTTTGCTGGCGAATGAATAATCGTTAGTAAAAAGTAACGAGCAGGAAATAAATTTTGAAAATTCCATGAAAAATGTCAAATCCTTATGCAGATACTTTGACAATAAATAGTAATCAAATGCAAGGTCGGTTATCTGCTTGGCTAGCCAAGCATAAGTTAGCTCATAGACCTTTGGGTTTTGATTACCAAGGCACAGAAACATTACAAATCAAATCTGAAGATTGGGTCTCTGTAGCCGTTGCTTTATATGTTTATGGTTTTAATTATCTCCGTTCTCAATGCGCTTATGATGTAGCACCAGGAGGTTCCTTAGCTAGTGTATATCATCTTACGAGAATAAACGATAATGCAGATGAACCCGAAGAGGTGTGTATAAAAGTATTTGTCCCAAGGGAAGATCCCAGAATCCCGTCTGTTCTATGTATTTGGAAAGGTGCTAATTTCCAAGAACGGGAATCTTATGATATGTTGGGAATATTTTATGAAAGTCATCCATGTCTAAAACGTATATTGATGCCAGAAAGTTGGATTGGGTGGCCTTTGCGCAAAGACTATATTGCACCTGATTTTTATGAAATACAAGATTCTCATTGAGTGCAAAAAAAAAAGGAGAAACATACTTTTTTTAAAAGAGTTTATCCACGTAAACATAGATCTATATGTATTGATCTATGTATATCCCATCTAAATAGATTAAAACATTCAAAAGAAATAGCAATATTCTATAGAATTATATTTATATATATTTTAAAACAATCTATTTATATATAGATTCTAAAACAATAAAATTTATCAATTTCAATTCCATTCTATTAATAATAGAAAAATAGAATAGAAAAATAGAGTTTTGATATCAATTTTTCTAATCTCGTGCTTTATACGTACCTCTACACTACATTTGTCTAAGTTTATCTCAAAAAATAAAATAAAGAATGTTAGAGAAATGACTTTAATACAAAAGTCATATAATAACGGGAGATTTGAAATGATTATAGAAATCATTTCAAATCTCCCGTTATTATAATAATAAGAATTAAAATCCAATTAGATGGATTAAATTATCTTAAATTTCAACTTCTTCTTTTCTGACCAAAGTGGTTCGACCCAAGTCTTCTAAATTTTTCTGACGACGTAGAGGTCGGGTAACCAATTCAAGTACATCTCTTGCATTGGCAAACCCATGAATCTGGGCAAAAGTAAATTCCACTGACCATTTAGTACTAATTCCTCTTGCTTCTAGCGGGTTAGCATGAGCCATTCCCGTGATAGCTAAATCGGGTTGTAATTCGCGTATACGTCGTATTTGATTCGAATTATCCGGTTTCTCCACAATTCGTGGTATTGGTACACACATCTTTATACATGTATCTTGTAAAAGTGATAATTCAGCAGTTTGATATCGTTTATCCATATATGGAATGCCAATTTCATGAACAATCATTCCACATCTAATTAAGAATCTTGCTAGAGAAACTTCTAGCAGATTATCTCCCATGAAAAAGACAGATTTACCGTCTACCAAATCAAGATAATCTTTTAAACTTTCCCATATTCGTTCCTCCCTTTCCTCCAAACCTTGGGGTTCAACACCAAATACAGGACAAATCTTTTCAATCCAAGCACGCGTTCCGTCTGGACCAATAGGAAAAGGAGCTGCAATTAATTGACATTTTTCGCGTCTTATCAAAGTTGTTGCTGTCCGACTCAAAAATGGGTGAACACCACAAACATAAACTCCGTCACCCAATGATGGAAGATCGGTATATTTTTGAGCAGGTAACCAACCTGATACCTTGATGGATTGACGTTTTAATTCTAAATTGAGTTGAGAAGCGACGTTGGACGGCAAAGATCCAAAAAGAACTAAGGAAGGGTGATTTGCATATTCAACCAATTCCTCTTTTTTTCTAGAATGAAAAGTAAAAAAATGTTGTATAGTTTCTTTTCGTTCACGAACGGAGAATTCCGGTTCTGGACAACGATGTGCCATGGCAGCTAACACAGTATCTTCTCCTTGAGTAAAGGCATAATCGAGTCCATTCGCTCTTGCCACTAGAATTGGGATTCCAATTTCCCATTCTAGTTTGGGTGCCATACCTTCCAAATCCATTTTTATTATCTCTGTAGTACAAGTACCTATCCATATAATCACGCTAGGATCTCTATCTTTTCTTATTCGAATACAGAGTTTTTTTAATCCTTCATAATCATTCAATTGAGCCGAGATATCTCCTTCTTCCAATTCTGCCATTGCATAGCGAGGTTCTGCAAAAATCATTACTCCAAGTGCATTCTGCAGAAAATAACCGCATGTCTTTGTACCCACAACTAAAAAGAAACTATCTTCAATTTTTTGATATAACCAAGATACACAGCTAATTGGACAAAAAGTATGATAATTACCTGTCTCACATTCGACAATGAGAGTTTCATCAATTTTCACTGACATAAATTATTATAACTATGTGGATTAAATCGTCGTAAACCCAAGTAAATTTTCCTTATTATTTTGATGTTTCCCCTCATCAATAGGATTGAGATAAAGGTCAGAGAGTAGATTGAATAATTCCCGATCTGGAATCTCCTTTGGCACAATACCTTCTGGTTGGGACAATATTTGATCCGCTATGTTTAAATAATATTCACATACATAGTTAAGAGATGGTTCGGATCCAACCATTTCAAATAAAGTTTTCCCCTTGACCCTCGAAATTCGAATATCTTCAATAAGAGGTAACACTTCTATTACGGGCATTGGACAAGCCTCTACATATTTATTGATAAGATCTCTTTTAGATGTGCGATTTCCAACCAAACCTGCTAATCGGAGTGGATGTGTACGAGCTTTTTCCCTTATAGAAGCAGTAATACGATTAGCTGCAAATAATGCATCAAATCCATTATCTGTAATAATGAGACAGTAATCTGCATAGTTCAACGGAGCAGCAAAACCTCCACAAACCACGTCACCCAATACATCAAATAATATTATATCATATTCGTAAAATGCATTTAATTCTTTTAACAATTTCACAGTCTCTCCTACCACATATCCCCCGCATCCAGCACCTGCAGGCGGCCCCCCAGCTTCCACACAATCTACCCCTCCATAACCTTTATGAATGACATCTTCGGACCAAATATCCTCATAATGATAATCTTTGGACTGCAAAGTATCTATAATTGTAGGTATCAAAAATCCTGTAAGAGTAAAAGTACTATCATGTTTGGGATCACATCCAATCTGTAACACTTTTTCCCCACGTCTAGCTAGGGCAATTGAAATATTACAACTAGTGGTTGATTTACCGATTCCGCCTTTTCCATAAACTGCTATTTTCATCTTTTGATCTCCTTTTCTTTATTTTTTATCTTCCGAACTTATTATTCGTTTGATCTAATTTTGAGTTGAACTTTGCCTTATTTGATAACAGTAAATAAATTCTAGTATGTTACATTACATTCTTTGTAACATTGTGTGTGTTTTTTTTTTTTTAGCTCCCTCACCCTCATTTTATCCTGAGTAAATGGAGGAAGCCAAGCAAAGAATCCTTCATTTCCACTAATAAATGCAAATTTTTTCATTAATTTGAAACGGGAACTCCCCGCTAATTAAGACTTATTTCTCTATATTCAAATAATAGAATAATTTACTGCATGACAAATGAGAAGAGGATAAGATAGGTTTGGGATTCGATTTGGGCCTGCAAATGAATGCTTCATATATGTTATATATGATGTTAAATGTGTCGTGTATCGTTATTCAATGAATAAATTGAAATCACCATAAGAAATAGTTGTTTTGGAAAGATCCCAATCTTACCGTCGATTCAGCTTTTTTATTTTTTAGAAAATAAAAAATATCTATATTTTATTCTTATATTTTGTTATATGTATGTAATAACATATATACACAAATGGATCGTCAACCACTCATCATTTGATTCATTATAGAAAATCACAATGAATTGAATCCGGTCGACTTTTTTTTTACCGGGCGAACGACGGGGATCGAACCCGCGCGTGGTGGATTCACAATCCACTGCCTTGGAACCACTTGGCTACGTCCGCCCCAAACTAATTGGCAGTCTCTGTCTACGGTCATTCCATTTCAAGAATGGATGGTTCTAAGCCCCGAAAACCAACTAATAATGAAACTATTCTATTATTTAGTTTAGTTATTATATTAATTTGTTGCACTTGCAATGCAACTCTCACACAAGTTAGTGACATTTTTTTTTTTTATAGTTTTGGGTATTAAAAAAAAGATCTGAGCCAATACTCGCTACTCCAATACTCGCTACTAATTAATAATTGGTATTATGTATCCATGGCTGAATGGTAAAAGCACCCAACTCATAATTGGGAAGTCGCGGGTTCAATTCCTGCTGGATGCACAGTAAATAGTTATTGTGCTCTGTTCGCTCACAATAACTATAACTTTTAAGAAAAATTAGACGGAAAAAGCAGTACCAAATTGGTACTGCTTTCTTTTTAGGATTGAAATACACTAACAATCCATCTTGAATAATTAGCCGTTTATAGAATTAGCTTCAACAGCAGCTAGATCCAGAGGGAAGTTGTGAGCATTACGTTCGTGCATAACTTCCATACCAAGGTTAGCACGATTAATGATATCGGCCCAAGTGTTAATTACACGACCTTGACTGTCAACAACAGATTGGTTGAAATTGAATCCATTTAAGTTGAAAGCCATAGTGCTGATACCCAAAGCAGTAAACCAGATACCTACTACTGGCCAAGCAGCTAAAAAGAAATGTAGAGAACGGGAGTTGTTGAAACTAGCATATTGGAAGATCAATCGGCCGAAATAACCGTGAGCAGCTACAATATTGTAGGTTTCTTCTTCCTGACCAAATTTGTAACCTGCATTAGCAGACTCATTTTCGGTAGTTTCCCTGATCAAACTCGAGGTTACCAAGGAACCATGCATAGCACTAAATAGAGAGCCGCCGAACACGCCAGCTACACCTAACATGTGAAATGGATGCATAAGAATATTGTGTTCAGCTTGGAATACAATCATGAAATTGAAAGTACCAGAGATTCCTAGAGGCATACCATCAGAGAAGCTTCCTTGACCAATAGGGTAAATCAAGAAAACAGCAGTAGCTGCTGCTACTGGAGCTGAATATGCAACAGCAATCCAAGGACGCATACCTAGACGGAAGCTAAGCTCCCACTCACGACCCATATAGCAAGCTACACCAAGTAGAAAGTGTAGAACGATTAGCTCATAAGGACCACCGTTGTATAGCCATTCATCAACAGAAGCTGCTTCCCAGATGGGATAGAAATGCAGACCGATGGCTGCAGAGGTAGGAATAATAGCACCGGAAATAATATTGTTTCCATAAAGAAGAGAACCGGAAACAGGTTCACGAATACCATCAATATCTACTGGAGGAGCGGCAATGAAAGCGATAATGAATACAGAGGTTGCAGTCAATAGGGTAGGAATCATCAAGACACCAAACCATCCAATGTAAAGACGGTTTTCAGTGCTAGTGATCCAATCGCAAAAACGATTCCATAGGCTTGCGCTTTCGCGTCTTTCTAGAATTGCGGTCATGGTTATAACTTGGTTTATTTAATCATTAGAAGCTCCCAAGCATACACATAAGGCTTGTTATTCAACAGTATAATATGAGTCATATCTGTATGTCAACCAACATTTTGACATGGTTATAAATATTCATAAAATTCATAGTATCCTCTTCCTTCCATAAACTATATGCACATATATTGAAATGGTTTTCAATAGTATCCGTAGATATTAATACCGTAGGTATTAATGCGCTCTATTGGCATTCCTTCTTTCTTTATGATTCAAGGTAATAAATATTATTACCTTGGAGTTAAATGTGATTAGAAAAAACTCTTTCGATGGGTAAGAAAGACCCTTTCATTTCTTAAGGATGATTCCCGAATAGTGGGATGCTACCTATCTTGCTTGTTAAGAGCAATGGATAACATTGAATTGCATTGGATCTGCAATAAGTAGACAAAATACTTTTAGGTGCTAGATTCTGGTACTCTGGGTTGCCCGGGACTTGAACCCGGAGCTCATCGGATGGAGTGGATTATCTGCTCTTTTTAATAGGAACAAGAAATCTCTCCCCAAACCGTGCTTGCAATTTTCATTGCACACGGCTTTCTCCATGTAGTGATTTGATCCATCATTTGGTTGGATTTCCGGTTGGAAAAGATGCTATAGCATCATAAATTGATCCTGGCAATTGCTCAATAAGCATTTCATTGGTCAAAATCAGTTTTCTATTTGTTTATTCCGCATCTTTTGCCAGAAATTAGCCAGGGGGTTTATCTGGCTAATTTCTGAATTCCAAATTCGTTCTCTCTGTGAACGAGTTTTTGAAAAGGACGAAGAAATGGATTCTCTTTCTTTTGAAAATGATTTTGTAAAGAGTTCCGAACCTAATTGTTCTCGAACTACACGTATAGTACTTTTATGTTTACAGGCCAAAGTTTTAGCACATGAAATTAAAAGTATATACTTTATATGATATAAACCATCTTGATTGATGGATCCACTGTAGTAATGAAAAAGATTTATCCAAATTTGATCGAATCGATCGAGAATATCATCATCTGATAGACTGGTCCAAGACAATTTACTAATTGGCCACCCTGAGATGTCACAAAACTTTTCTTTAGCTAAAGAAAAAAGAATTGATTTAATCGGAGCTGTTGAGTTTAATTCATTGGTAATAAGATCGGTAATGAATAAATCATCTAGCATTTTGGCTCTAACCACGAGAGGTCTCATTTTAACATGCATAAAAAACCCTAAAAAAGAAAAAGAAATCTTGGATAATTCAAGACTGCATATCCTATACGGTTGAAACCAAAGATGAAAATAATATTGCCAAAAATGAAACAGATGATATCTACATTTTTTCACTTGAAGATGCGTACCCTTTAGAGCTATAAGGGATCTTTCTCCATATCTCACATAATGGATGAAAGAATCCTTCAACAAATAGATCTTTTTTGTTGAAATTTTTTGAGGAGGAAATATAACAATATCTTTGATCTTTTTCTCAAAATGAGTTCGATCCGGAAAAGAGTCATATAACAATGACTGTGAATTAAAAAATCGTTTAATAAGAGGAATTAAAAACGATTCGCATTCATACACATAAGAATTCCAAAGGAACAGGGAGAACGTATTTTCTCTCTGTGTAATCAGAGATTTCTGCAAATTTTCTTTACTAAAACTACATTCATGGAGAATCGATCGTAATAAATGCAAAGAAGGAGCATCTAGGATCCAGCGACGAAAAAGTCGAACCAAAATTTCCGGATGAATTGAATAAGGCACTCGTATATCTGATATATAATTGGAATGTGGTAATTTATCCTCCATAAAAGGAAATATGCAATGGATGGATCGGAGACTATTCCATCCATCCATTCCTTTTATGAAATGTTTTGATCGCATTGCGAATGAAACTTCCAAGACAATTGTAAACCCTTTTAGTATCGATTTAAAAGTATTCTTATTGTATTCAATGAATTGATTTGAATCGGAATTCCCGAATAAACTAATTGAATTATTCTGTTTACGTATTCGACGTATTGAACGTTTTACAGCCAGGAAACTAAAAAAATGAGAAACTAAAATTTCCGTCGGTTCCTCGGAACCAGATCTATCTAAATGATGATCATGAGCAATTGCGTAAAGATCTTCCCGAAAAAAAAGCGGATATAAAAAGAATTGTTGCCAAGATCGATGTTTGTTTGAATTTCTTTTGAAGTCATCCATTTTTTAAACCCCCGGACCCAAGAATAACCTGTTGGATTATTCAAGATAATACATGGTGCGATCTAGTTGGAACATAATAGAAAATGTCTATCAGATAGATATTTTTCTTCGCATAGATCTTCATTCGTCATGAGGAAGAATGAAAATTTCTTATTTTGGCAGTCCGATCGCTCTCCTGACTCATGGAATAGAATTAACATGGTCAGTACACTATTTCTCTTACACATTTGTTTTCGAGTACTTAGGACTCATGGTGAATGTAGAAAACCCTAATTTACTACAGGGAAAAACTTCCTTTATCAGTTACTAAAAGGCTTTTAACTTCCGATTAGTAAAGGGAATTCCTCGTTGAAATGAGGAACAGAAGCTCGTTCTTCTGGTTTTACTTATGATTCAAGCCATCCAGCTTTATCCATTGACTCACTTGACTTAATCACTCGCACTCTCGAATTTATTTGATCTTATTTCAAAATAAATTCATTTGTTCAAATTAAATTGTATACACATGTCAATAATTTGTATACATTATTAATTTGTATATGCATTGAATTCCTTGATCCGCCGCTTCTGCTGATCAAAAACGAAAGTCGAGATTCTTAGAACGACATGCTGCTTTTTCCATTTTTGTTTTTTCAGGATCAGTCGTAGTCTTACTAATTTTACCGATGGTATAGACGAATTTAATAGTTCATCCGAACATGTAAAAGACCATAGTCGCACTTAAAAGCCGAGTACTCTACCATTGAGTTAGCAACCCTTATTTGTATAGATACAGCCGAAGTAGAGCAGTTACTTGATTCAATCGATCAGAAATAGAACCTTTACAATAAATCATCAAGGATATTCATAATCGAATCGAACTTTACCATTTCTTAATCAAATCAAGTGATCTTTCCGGATCAGAAAAAATCTGATCCGTTGAACGAATTCACCATAAAAAAAAGAAATAGCGGATTTATTATATCCAAAAAATATGCTATTGTCAATCCCGAAATGTTGGGAAGGATTGTTGGATTGACATTTATATTAAGATGAAAAATGATTAGGACTATAAAGAAAAGATCGTTAGAAATGGCAGTAAAGTAAAAAAAAGTACAAATTTATTATTTTATTTAATGAATAAAAAACGATAACAATTGTTTATCATTTTTTGTTTCATTCATTCAGTTCGTTCTCACAATTCTAATCTTTTTCATTTCTTCTCCTTCTCTTGAAGAACCGCTTAACAAAAATCCTTATGTGCTTCCCTATAAAAGATCGCACAGGAATAAAATACATGAAATGAAGATATAATAAAACAAATATAAATGGATAATAATAAGACAACCATGATACAAAACTTATATAATAAGTAAATTTTATATGATCTAAACCTAAACGTAGACGCATTATTTAGAATACCCCCTTTTTAATAAATAAAAAAAAAATTGAAAACGCGTTTAAAACGAGAAATTTTTGCAGAAAAATACCATGACACAATTTCTGTAAATTGAGTTACTAATTTGATAAATTATACAATAGCACTATAAATAAATAAAACTCGTTTTATTCTTATTGATTGAACCCAAATTCCTGAAGAGCTCTTCGAGACTTAACGTCAAATTCGATAGGTAGCTCATTGATTTCACTTCAATTAACCCTAGATTCTGCCCCTAGCTGAAAAAAAAAGTTGATACCAAGCTCCTATATCTTTTTTTTTATAAATGTTGAGCTAAGAGTATCTTCGCGTCAAAATGGCGGATGTCATAATCCACAGAACTAATCATGTCGTTTAAATCACACGTTGCTTTTTACCACATCGTTTTAAGACAAATTTTTATCATACAGATAGATCTCTTATCCGATCCTAAAATAGATATGTAATATCCTAAAATAGATATGTAATTATTAATAGTCATTCACTCAATTTCTAGAATACATTTTTTAGAATTAATTGGTTTAGTTAGCTAGGTATTCAATGCTTCTTTAGCTGCGTACATTACTTCGACAGTAATGGTTTCAATCCCCTTTTGTCGTGCAAATTTTTCAGTATTTCTTTCCACCTTTTCTCTGGCAAAACGAGGAATTTTACTTAATTCTAGTCGACTTTCAGGATTCCAAATTAGGCCTATATCCGTAGATATAGATTTGGATATTATTTCTTTAGTATCATGACCACCAAAAATATCTAGAAGATGGTCCTCCATACCCAGAGCAAATGAGTTATAAATTAAATCAGCTATTTGATTAGTACCTTCGTAACCTAAAAAAGGTCGGTATCCCAAAGGAAAGTTTTGTATATGAACTGGTGCAGAAATAACTCCACACGGAATATCAAGACGTTTACCAATATGACGTTCCATTTGAGTACCAAATATTGCAGATGGTTCCGTGTGAGCGATCATATCTCCTACCTCAGCATGATCATCTGTGATCAGTATTTCATCGCAGAAACCTTGAATTTGCTCTTTGAACCATTCCGCATCGTGTTTGCAATAAGTACCTGCACAACTGACACGAATCCCCATTTCTCGAACAAGTATCTTAGTGATTGAAGCAGCATGAGTTGTATCACCAAAAACAACTGTTTCTTTACCCGTCAAATTCTGACAATCAATAGATCTTGAAAACCAAGCAGCTTGGGAAACAAATCGAGTTTGTCCGTCGATATAAGGTTCATAATCCACTCTTTTATTCGATGAACTAAGAGTCAACGTATTCACATTTTTTTGAATCTGGCGGATCCACTCCGCCATATCTACAGCTCCCATGGGAGCTATAGATATGTAAGGCATCCCATATTCTTTATTTAAATATACCGCTGTCATTAATCCCACTTCACGATAAGGAATTAAATTGAACCAAGCTTTTGGTAATTTTTTAAGATCTTCTACAGATCCTCCTTCAGGAATTATTTGATTAATTTCAATATCCAGATCTCGTAATAAACGTCTTAATTCACGACAATCGTGTTGATTATGAAAACCCAATGTAAAAATTCCAATTATATTGACAGAAGGCACATCTGTGAGAAATTGATCCCATTTTTCTTGTCTATGACATCTATCTAAATAATATCGAACCACCTGTTCTAAAGTTCTATCCGCTGCTTGAATTTCATTTACTTGATAATGATCAACATCTGCAAAAATGACGTCGGAATCAGAAATTATGGATGCTCTATTCACAAAGTTCTGTAAATCTTCTTGCAAAATACTAGAGGTACATGTAGGTGTCAATATAATAAGATCAGGGTGTTCCTCTTTATCTTTCCGGAGAATATTATCCACAACTCTTTCTTGAGATCCACGTGCTAGTACGTGACGATCTACTATGCTAGTAGTTGCGGCAGTAAAATCTCTTTCACGTTCTAACATAGAACGCATGACATTAAAATAATCATCTCCTAGAGGAGCGTGCATAATGGCATGCACATTTTTGAAAGAACTAGCTACTCGTAGGGTTCCAATATGAGCAGGACCAGCATACATCCAATAGGCTAATTTCACTTTATCTCTATCTCAATTTGATCTGTATTCCAATTCTACACCGCAAAAATATCCCTTTCTCTATTTAGAATCTTATCGAAATCATATTTTCCTTCTATAAGTCTTTTTTTTTTTTTCAATTCAATAATACTGTTCCACCTGGGACGGAAGGATTCGAACCTTCGAAATAACAGGACCAAAACCTGCTGCCTTACCGCTTGGCCACGCCCCATTATTGTTTTATTTTATAATAATCCATTAAGATAAATTGACGCAATGTTTTGAATCTGAATTGCATTATTATAATTCGATTCGTTATGCAATTATGCATAACCGGAGGGGCATAGATTCTGGAGTTAATCAGATATCTAACTATAGGGGAACCTAAAAAGAAACAAGAATATACATTCATTGGTCATTCCCTATCAGAATAGGTAAAATATTGTATAAATAAATGATCCCTTCCAACTCGAAAACTAAAAGTCTAATCTTGTCGAACAATTCGATTGATTGGCCAAATACTTTTAGATCTTTACATTATTCATCGGAGAATCAAAATGTCAGTTATCCTCAACTTCCATATTTGTCTAGACGATGCCGCTTTTCATTTGAATAATCCCTTTTTTGCCAAATTGCCTGAAGCTTATGCAATTTTTGATCCAATTGTTAATGTAATGCCCATTATCCCTCTGTTCTTTTTTTTATTAGCCTTTGCTTGGCAAGCTGCCGTAAGTTTTCGATAACGATAATCTAAGTTTTTATTGATTTTTGTTTGTATCACTTGATATGGAAAAAACATATTTTTTTTTATATCATTTTATGATTAGTTAGTTGTTACAATTTAACTATTTATAATTGGATCATTTTCATTAACTAAATTGATGTAACACTCTTTTTCCTTGTTCTGATGTTTATTTTGTGATACATCTATTCTCGACAGATCAAAATAACTTTAGTCAATATCAACGGCATCACAGTTGCAGTTTGGGTGATTAGCTAGTGATTAGAATATGTTATTAGAAAGAAGATAACATATCTTTCAATATTCTATTTAAAGAACGAGTAAAGATGATAATTTATCTATTTATCTATTCCAAATTTTCTTCTATTTTAGACATAGACTGTACTTGTTTCTATTGTTTTGTTGATTGTGATAATCTTAAACAAGTTTAGGATAGTTTAATTAGTATTCGAATTCCTATTTATCCTGTTCAATTCCGAGCAAAGAAGAAAAGAGAAACAGAATAGATTCAATTTTGAATCTGCTTTTTTTCTTTGCTCAGCCAATGCCAATAGCCAATATATGATACAAAAATTGATGATCTATTCCGTTTTCTAATAAGAATAATTTCGGAGATTACATAATGCTTACTCTTAAGCTGTTCGTTTACACAGTAGTGATATTTTTTGTTTCTCTCTTTATCTTTGGATTCCTATCAAACGATCCAGGACGAAATCCTGGGCGTAAAGAATAGAAAAAAAGATTAGAAAGTAGATTTTGTCAAAATCCCTTATAGGTTTTGAGGAGTAATCTCAGACTGAACGGAGAGAGAGGGATTCGAACCCTCGGTACAAAATAGTTTGTACAACGGATTAGCAATCCACCGCTTTAGTCCGCTCAGCCATCTCTCCTAGATGGCAGATCTAAAATGAATATAGCATTTCACTAAATAAAGACCAACATTTGTGAGAATCCAATTTTCTTTTTTTATTCCATTTCAAACAATTTTTCGCTTTTTCTAGCCCGGCCAGTATCTGGCCAGGCCATTGTCTTTCCTAGATAAGGAATTAATTGACTAAATTATGAAGAATACAGTGCTCTACCTAATCTGAAAGCTAAAATCATTATTATAAAAGTAACAGCAATAAAAAGGGCTATCAAAATTTGACCTTGTGATATCATTTCTTATATTTCCTTTTATGTATTATATTTTTATCTCTTATTATAAGATTAATAGATAAGCACTTGCTATATATATATATTTTTTTTATTCCAACTATTTCAGATTATAATCTGGATGAGATGTTCTAGATTGGATTGAAAATGTATAGATCATATTGAAGGGTAAAAAAGAGATTTCAAAGACTAAGAGTGGATCATTCTTATTTTCTATATCTGTCATAAAGAAAAACTAATTCCAAATTACTTGAATTATTCTAAAGAATGTGTTAATAATCATAACAACTATCTATAAATAGACTAGTTACTAAAGAAAATCATACTATTAGTCATGGAGTATTCCCTACAATATTGATTGAGGGTTTTTCTTTTTTCTTGTAAGAGTAAAAACAAAACAATAAGGTAAGGGACGGAAGAAGTGAAAAGAAACTATCTCTTATTAAGTTTTCAGGAATAGGAAAATATGATGATCGGAACTTGCATTAGATTCTTATTAGAATCTAAAAATTACTTTTTCTTTTTCCTATTGGACAAAAAATCGATCTGTATGATACAATGAAATTGTGGCGGGTATAGTTTAGTGGTAAAAGTGTGATTCGTTCTATCATTATATTCAACAGAGTTGAAGGATCTTTCAACTCTCATTTATATTTTTTTTTTTATAATATATAAAAAACTCTATTTACTATATAGGTTCTAAACCTCTCCTATGAATACCCTGGGTCAGGAAAGGAATTGTGCGCATTCTCGTAATTTTAATTTGGAATGAATGATAAAATGACGATATTTTCCATTCAAGATGGCGAAACAGAATGTAGAATTTTTTAAAGGATTAGACCGATCTATCTAATCGGATCAATCAAAGATCCATGGATATCAAAATATTCTTTTTCATCGTAACTAAACTAAATGTTCAACTACTAGAATAAAAAAAGTTGGAGTCAAATAGCTAGGTAACAGTGACTTTGGTTTACTTTAGTCACCGTGATTTTGTTTGAGCTCGGTGAAATTTGATTTCCTCTAGGATCGCAATCAGTAGAAATAGAAAACGAAGTAATTAGAAAGATTTTTGAGCCTAATATTAAGAATTTTAAAATCTTTTCTTTCTATAGGGATCATCTATCAAGTGAATAGGTATTTTCTATTTAAGGTTCTTCACCTGAAGTTAAGAGGAAAGAACTACAAATACAACTAACATAGATGTTATGGAGCAGAGCATAAATAATTTATGTATTATGTGAAAAAGCGTTTTTTTTATCAGACCTCCCTTTCTATCTCTCTCTCATGGAGGAGCCGAATGAAATGAAATTTTCATGTTCGGTTCTGAATTAGAGGCGTTAATCAACGTCGACTATAACCCCTAGCCTTCCAAGCTAACGATGCGGGTTCGATTCCCGCTACCCGCTCATTCATATTTCTTATTCTTATTTCATTTTTCATGCCCATGTTACCTACCTATTCTTTCTCTTTCGTTCCCGAATCTCGTTGTGAATAGAGAAAAAATCATACTTTTTTATTCCCAATCGATAAAGGAATAATGAAAATAAAGCGTCCATCGTCTAATGGATAGGACAGAGGTCTTCTAAACCTTAGGTATAGGTTCAAATCCTATTGGACGTAATAATTCGTCGTTATGCTTTGTTAAATGTTGCAAAATGATTATTTAGTTCTTTTATACTATTTCGAGCATAATAAAAAGTTGGAGATTTTCTTGAATAGCTTCTTTTAAGAGATCTTCTGCTTGTTGCGTGAATGTCCCAGTAGAACGTATAATTTCTCCAAATTGGGGTTTATTTTTTACTAAATACTCGCGCAGCTTAAGAATAAATTTTTTAACTTGTACGATCTCTAATACATCTAGATATCCATTCGTTCCGGTATAAATCATAGCTATTTGTTCTTCCACTGTCAAAGGATCTGATTGAGATTGCTTGAGCAACTCGCGTAATCGTTGGCCTCTTGCCAATTGATCTTGCGTAGCTTTATCAAGATCAGAAGCGAATTGTGCAAAAGCTTCTAACTCTGCAAGTTGAGCTAATTCTAATTTTAATTTCCCAGCTACTTGTTTCATAGCTTTCATCTGAGCTGCGGATCCTACTCTAGATACGGAAAGACCCACATTAATGGCAGGTTGAATTCCTGCATTGAAGAGATCAGCTGACAAGAAGATTTGTCCGTCGGTAATGGAAATGACGTTAGTGGGGATATAAGCTGAGACATCTCCAGCTTGAGTCTCAACTATTGGTAAAGCAGTCAAACTACCTCCACCTAACTGCGAATTTAATTTAGCTGCTCTTTCTAATAAGCGAGAATGTAAATAGAAAACATCTCCTGGATAAGCTTCCCGGCCAGGTGGTCTTCTTAATAGAAGAGACATTTGTCGATAAGCTTGTGCTTGTTTGGAAAGATCATCATAAATGATTAATGTATGTTGTTCTTTATACATAAAGTATTCGGCTAAAGCTGCTCCTGTATAAGGAGCAAGATATTGTAATGTAGCAGGAGAATCTGCAGTTTCCGCTACCACAATGGTATACTCCATTGCGCCACGTTCTTGGAACGTATTAACTACCTGAGCTACCGAAGAAGCTTTTTGACCAATAGCGACATAAACACATATTACATTCTGATTTTTTTGATTTATAATCGTATCTGTAGCTACTGCCGTCTTACCGGTCTGTCTGTCCCCAATAATCAATTCTCGCTGACCGCGTCCTATAGGGATCATAGAATCAATAGCAATAAGACCCGTTTGAAGAGGTTCATATACAGAACGTCGTGAAATAATACCTGGAGCGGGAGATTCGATCAATCGAGATTGGGAAGATGAGATCTTCCCCTTACCATCAATAGGTCGAGCTAGCGCATTTACAACTCGACCTAAATAAGCATCACTTACTGGTATCTGAGCAATTTTTCCCGTTGCTCTCACGGAACTACCCTCTTGTATCATCAAACCATCACCCATTAATACAGCTCCAACATTATCTGATTCTAGATTTAGGGCAATACCTACTGTACCATCTACAAATTCTACTAATTCCCCTGACATTACTTTATCAAGACCATGAATACGAGCAATGCCATCTCCTACTTGAAGTACAGTGCCAATATTAACAACCTTGACTTCGTTATTATATTGTTCAATCTGTTTACGTATCATACTACTGATTTCATCGGGTCGAATAGTTACCATTAACACTAGTTAATTCTCTTTTGAAAAATAAGACCTAGTATATATATATAACGTTAATCAGTTATGTTTTTCATGCCTAGCAGCAAGTCGATATTATGCTCGATCGTACGTAAATGTAACTCACTATTCAGACGATTATTCAGAGTTCCTAGAGCTCTTTGGACAGCTTGGCGAGAAATTTGTTGTCGAACCTGTTCAATTACTCTTTGTTGTTCCAATTGAACGGTTTCATTCTTTAAATTTTCTAATTGTTTCAAATTAACAGAAGCAACATTGATAAGATCCTCTTTTTCTTGTTCTATTTGAGAGTATCCATTTTCCCGAATTTCACGCGCTCGCATTTCTACTTCCCGTAAGCGAGCCCGGGCTTGCTCAAGCTGATTAGCAGCTCCTTTACATAATTCTTCAGAACTCTGAATAGTACTCACTATTTTCTGTTTACGGTTATCTAATAAATTACTTAATGAAAGTAGATTATCTATTCATAAGTTGAACGAATAATCTCTTCCCAAACCGAACACGAATCTTTCGATTCATTCGGCTTTCCCGCTCGGCTTTTTTTACCAAGCCTACCCTTTTCGTTCATATTATGTAAATTCAAAAAAAAATCAATCTATCAAAGACCGAAATCTACGAAGGGCTCTTTTGCCAAAAGGGGTTTTTTGTTATCAACTGAGTTGTTGTTTTTTCTTTTCGTATTTTTTTTTCTTGAATAAATTCGCTTTTGTGTAGGTCGTCGGTTCCGCATTTAAACCCCAAAAATTGTATTGGATGGGAGATTAGGACTATTTTTCAGTAGATAGATTGAATAATTCCATTGATATGAATGTTATATATCGAATTAACCTCCAACTATGCCTTTGAACCCATCTCATATTAGCACAGCGGTTGAAAGAGTACCAGTTTTGCTTGGACTTCAAGCAGTTTAGCTTTAACCATTCTAAAGATTTTCTCATATTGGTTGGGATTGGTCAAAAATTTCCCAATCAATTACGAAATGCTATAGTTCTTCCATATTTATTTTTTGCCCTTTTAGAAGTAATTCGTTGAGATCATGCACTTTTCTATCTACAAAATGCAGTTGGTTGGATCCAGCTAGATTATTCAAATATACAACTCGCACACACTCCCTTTCCGAAATAGGTCAGTACACCAAGCACCACACTGAGATTTAGTATATTTGTTTCTAAAATATTGGTATTTAACCTGAAACCCTCAGCGGAGGATAAAAAAATTAGGGAAATGAAAGAATCAGTTACATTTTTCATACGCTCTCCCCTCATAGATAAGGATACTTTTACAAAGTTTTTTCTCCGACTCGATTCATTCTGGATAAACAGATTTCGAGTACTTAGTAAGTCCCAGGTCCCGCATAACGATAAATAAGGATATAATAAAAAAAACTTTGCTCAATCTATCTACTTCTGCGAGTGTCGCAAGTCTTTCTGACCAAAACAAGTGACGTATAAGTCCATTATTTTGGATCAGCCCCTCCCCTATTGGCTGAACAAGAAAATTGATAAAGGGGGGTCCTTAAAATCCCGAAGGATACGGATTTTAGTCTCCGAGATTAAACAAATGGATTAGCAAATAAAAGTGCTAGAGCTACAACTAATCCATAAATAGTTAAAGCTTCCATAAAAGCTAAACTTAGCAGTAAGGTACCTCGTATTTTACCCTCCGCCTCCGGTTGTCTCGCAATACCTTCAACAGCTTGTCCCGCAGCAGTGCCTTGACCAATGCCAGGTCCAATAGAAGCAAGGCCTACGGATAATCCAGCAGCAATAACGGAAGCAGCAGAAATCAAAGGATTCATGGTAATCTCCTCTTAGATTAAATAATGGTGGATAATATGATAGTTTTCTCTATTGATTTGATTGTTCACGTTCAACTAGAGAACAATTTCTTTTCTTTGAAAACAACTCAATTTTGATTCGACGAAATGGTATTAAAAAATTATTTGATAATACAAAATAGGTAAATCCTCTACCCTTATATTATATCCTTTTTTAGATGAAATATTCTATCTCTAAAGAATTAGAGATAGAATATATAGACAAACTATGTACATAAAACGTATCCCTTCGAGTCATTGCTCGAAACCGGGATACACACATAGTTTACTAAACTAATTCCCATTAGTAAACCTATTAATATTCTTAATGTAGATATGAATCTACAAATATGATCTATTCTATCTATCGATTTTATCGACGGGTGAGGTGATCCTTAATCTTTCTACTAAGATCTTAGAGATTCAGTATTTTCATTTATGACTATAATTAAGGGGGAATCAAAATGGAAAGAACATTTAACGTTTTATAAATATAAATGAGCATTTTATAAATATAAATGAGCAAATTATTATGAATCTGAATTAAAAGACTAAGTCCAATTAATTAAATTAATGATGACCCTCCATGGATTCTCCTATATAAGCTGCGGCTAGAGTTGCAAAGATTAGAGCTTGAATGCCACTTGTAAATAATCCTAGGAACATTACAGGTATAGGTACCACTAAAGGTACTAAGGAAACAAGAACGGCAACTACCAATTCGTCAGCTAATATATTTCCAAAAAGCCGAAAACTAAGTGATAGAGGTTTCGTAAAATCTTCTAATATGTTAATCGGTAAAAGTATTGGGGTTGGTTGAATATATTTACCAAAATAGCCTAAACCCCTCTTTGTAAGACCTGCATAAAAATAAGCTACTGATGTGAGCAAAGCTAGAGCTACTGTAGTATTAATATCATTTGTAGGCGCGGCTAATTCCCCATGAGGTAATTGAAAAATTCCCCAGGGGAAAAGAGCACCTGCCCAATTAGAAACAAAGATAAATAAAAACATGGTTCCTATAAAAGAAACCCAAGGACCATATTCTTCTTCGCCAATCTGAGTTCTAGCCAAGTCCCGAACAAATTCGAGAACATATTCCACAAAATTTTGAGCTCCGTTTGGAACAATTTGTGGGTCTTGAACAGCTAGAGTAGCTGAACTTAATAATACAGCAATTACAATCCAGGAAGTTATAAGTACCTGTGCATGAACTTGGAACCCCCCTATTTGCCAATAAAAATGCTGACCTACTTCCACACCGGATATCTCATAGAAAAAATTCAGCGTGTTAATAGGAAATTGTACAATATTCATATTACCCTTTCTATATAAAGATGAATTTCAAAAAAAAAAAATGATTTTGGTTCAATGACCGATTCCTCAATTATTTCACTATCATCAGTTAGGTTACGAAATAAAATAATGAAATGATTATTTCATTGATTAAGAAGATTTCTGTATTTCTAGACAAATATATCTTAATCTATTCTATAAGATTTGGGAATAGTAGCCAACTTAGTTTTAGCTTCTCTTTTTTTTGTTTATTCACTTTTTATAGAATTACAATGCTCTACCCGTGCGAATTGCTAAAATTAATTTATTTAGGATCAGTCGGATTGGTCCTCTACCATCATCATTGGCTGGGATTGGGATATCCACGAGATCCGGGTCACAATCTGTATCAACTAAGCAAATTGTGGGAATACCCAAAGTTCTACATTCCCGAATAGCAGTATATTCTCCTTTTTGATCGAGAATTATTACAATATCGGGTAATTTTTTCATGTATCTAATACCTCCCAGATCTTCCTGTAATTTGTTCAATTCTCTCCTGAGTATTGCTGCTTCTTTCTTCGTAAATTGATCAAATCCTCCCGTATTTTTTTTTTTCATTAAATTTTTTAATTTTTCAAGTCTTGCTTCTGTAGTAAACCAATTAGTTAACATACCCGCGAGCCATTTTTTATTTACATAATGGCATCGAGCTGCTAAAGCAGCTAATTTAGCTGCATCAGCTGTTTGATGTTTTGTACCAACTATCATAAATTGTTTTCCTCTTTTTGCTCCATCAAACACAAAATCACAGGCTTCTGATAAAAAACGAGCGGTATAAGTCAAATTTATAATATGACTATTTTGACGTTCTTTAAAAATGTAAGGTGCCATCTTAGGATTACATTTTTTTGTCTCATGACCAAAATGAACTCCTACTCTTACCATTTCTTTCAAATTGATGTTCCAATTTTTTTTCGTCATTTTCTTTTTTTGCTTTTTAATATGAACTGGAATACCTACATTCCAATGGAATGGGTTAAATTGCTTGCCGTAGCCTACTTGGTACAAGTATTCATTTGATTTTTTATTTATTTTTATACAATAAAGCAAATTGTTAGATTTCTTTCTTTATAAATTCCTTTTTTACTACTCCTACTCGTTTTGATTTTTTCTTTATTTTGACTAGTTTTTTTAGAACTTTTTTTTTTTGTTTTTGCAATAAAACTTTAAAGAAAAAATCTTTCACTTTTATTGGAAATATATTTTTCTTACTCATTCTCGGATCTATTTTACTCCGTTTTTTCAAACGGTTGAATCCAGTACCAACAGGTATCATTCTCCCGAGAATAACATTTTCTTTCAAGCCCTTCAACCAATCAATGCGACCTTGAAGAGCAGATTTCGCTAAGACCCGAGCAGTTTCCTGAAAACTCGCTTCCGATAGAAAACTTTGAGTATTCAGAGATGCGTTTGTCATTCCCAATAAAATGGTTCGATAGTTTATTCTTTTTTCGAGAGCACGATCCATTCTTTGTGCTTGTGATAATCTAATGAGTTCTCCGGGTAAAAAAAGACTATTTAGTCCATTTTCAAAATTTTTATTTTCGGACTTTTCGACATCTACAACTAAAACTTTCGATGTAATTTGGCGCACAATAATTTCTATATGCTTATCAGAAATTTGTACCCCCTGGGATCGATAAATCTTTTGAATTTCATTGACCAACTGATTCTGACTATCCTCCATAGTTATTCTAACACTGGTGAATGACCCCCAAAAGTTTCCAAAAAATCTTGCCAGGTGTCTGTTCAATTCTTTAAATTTTTTTTTTCGATTTTTCGATATTAAAGTATTCGAGCGGGCTTCTGATAATTGTTCAACTTTAGGAAGACCTTGAATTATATCATCGGATTTTAATCTGTCGTATGACATGGTGATTAATGTATCTCCTTCGTAAAGAATTTTCCCATAATAACTATTATGAGTTGCTCCTCGAGTACCCAAATAGGGTTTAGCTAATCTAATGATAAAAGATCCCTCACGAACAACTACAATTTGACCAGATCCTTGGAGTTGTTTATCTTCGAATATCCATATACTTTTGCAAAAAAATTGTCCAAGGCTGACTACTGGAAATGTTTTTTCAAAAAAATTGGATAGGGAAAAGTACAAATTAAAATTAAAAAGAATATTTCTGCATGAATCAAATTTATAAATTTCCCTCTTTTCGTCCATAAAATAGCATTTAGCTACTTGAAAAGTATTCGAGTCATTGTTAGAAATTGAACGTTCATTTAGTAATACTTTTTTATAAGTCATCAAACGACAGTATGGAAAACGATTAGAAATACTATGTAAATAACCCAGGAAACCTGACAATGCCATTTTTTTATTTGCATCCGACTTTTTTACTGTATTTAAGCTTTTTAAAGAATCATTAAACAAAACGATTTGCAAAAAATCAGAAGTAGACAGAATAATAAAAGATTGATCTTTTTTTTTCTCATTAGGTACTGAACGAATAGTTCCCTTACTAAGTAATTTACTTTGATCATTCGAAAAAAAAGAATTAGTGTGACCTAATTTGTTATGAAACAAAAATGGAGAACTTGCCATATTAAAAGAAGGGTATTTCAGCAAGCTAATTTCAATCATATTGATAATGATCTTATTTGTTCTTACTGAAATGAGAGAAATAGAAGCCTTTTTTATTTTGAATCTGGGCCTTCCGTCTAATTGATTTTCAAGAAAATTCCTTTCTTTTTCAATTGAATAACCCCCGAGAATATTCCCATATTTTATCATTTTTGAACGAGGGTCATTCAAAAAAGCAAAAATATTGTTATTTTCATTTTTATAGAAAATAGATTCTATAGGCATTCTAAGAATTAAATGAGGACAAGGGATTCTTCGCTTCCCCGATTGTTTATCACACCATAATGGTACGATGAGTTCGTTTTTTACCCTCATATTGTTGGTATTTTCAAAAAGAATGGTGCAATCGATAGAGTCTTGATGTTCGTTAGCTATGGTTCGATCAGTTTCGAGATAATTGAAGATTTTTTTCCCTCTTTCAAAACAGTTTGAGTCAACTGATTCGTGTTTCACCTGATCCACTGAATAATTCGAAAGTGATTTATGTTTGTAAAGAAGAAGCTCTGTAATATCCACTTGATCTTGATCTTTATGAAAAGCGGATTCATATATCCCTCCCGATAATACCCATAAATGAGTTGTCTTTTCTATTAAATTAGACAGCATAGGGATATTCCAGTGCATTTCTCCTGTCAGGCCAGAATATATAGATTTCTTTACTTTCTCTTTAAAAGGGGGTTTTTTTGCACGAATCTCAGCAATTATTTGTTCCGATTCCACGAGTTGATTATTCTGAATGAATAGCAAGCTTTCTGGCGGAATCGTTAAGTTTTGTACTTCATATTGATTATCGATAGTCACGTCTAAACTATTATGGCATATATAAGCAGGGTGCCCATGACGGGTGCGGGTAGGAAAAACGAAATTTTCGTTGAATTCCATTTTTCCGGTGAACGGGGCTCGTATATGTTCTGCAATATCACCCGTAAATACCCCACCAGTATGAAAAGTCCTTAATGTTAGTTGAGTTCCCGGCTCTCCAATTGATTGGCCTGCAATAATGCCAACTGCTTCTCCTAATTCGATTAAGTTACTATGAGTAGTATTCCGACCATAACATAATTGACAAATCCAAGATATACTTTTGCAAGTAAAAGGGGTTCGTATATATATTGGTTGTATTTGGAAATAATAGAATTGATTGGAAAGTTTAATTCCAATATCTTCATTGCGCGTGGCAATACATCTTCCCTTTATATATACATCATCTGCTAATACGCGCCCAATGAGTGTTTGTAGAACAAATTGATTTTTGATTGTTTCTTGATCTTGAATAAGATTTACAAAAAGACCTTGTATAGTACCACAATCTACTTTACGTACAACGAGGTGTTGTACTACTTCAACAAGTCTACGTGTGAGATATCCAGCATCTGCTGTTCGTATAGAAGTATCTACAACTCCTTTACGAGCACCGTAACAGGAAATAATATATTCTGTTAAGGAAAGTCCTTCACGTAAATTTCCTTGAATGGGTAGATCGACAATTTTTCCTTGAGGATCTGACATTAATCCTCTCATACCTACTAATTGGTGAACTTGAGATATACTTCCTCTAGCTCCTGAAAAGGACATCATATGTACTGGATTAAGAGGATCAGTCATCTTAAAATTCGGATTCATTTCTCGTTTCAAATATTCACTGGTAGCATGCCATATCTCAATCAATTGACGTAATTTTTCCACTGCATGTACATTTCCATAATCATGATGTCTTTCCGAAGCAAACCCTTGTTGCTGCACATCTTGGATAAGCCATAGTTTAGCTGGTGTTGTTAAAAGATCATCAATTCCTAATGAAATAGCTGCATCGGTAGCTTGCTGGAAACCTAAAATCTTCAGTTGATCTAATACATGTGATGTATATGTCATTCCAAATTGATTTACGAATCTTTTAATAAGGTGCTTCATAACAAATTTATCCATCCCTTTATTAAAAAAGGGCACTTCAAAAGGAAAGGGTACTTTGAATTTAGATTGTATCATAAGAATAAAGAGGGTATTTTCAATTTAGGTTGTATCAATAAAATATTTCCATTTTGGATAAAATCTCCCCATTTTGGGTTGGGGAGTAGGAATCAGCAATGGGTTTAAGCTCCAAAGCTCCTTTAATCTTTATCTCTGCATCAATGAAAGGATCATAAGATTAATAACATTAAATTCTGAATAGTGACAGTTCTTGTCGGATATCATAAGTCCACAAGCCTTTTATAGCTTCTTCTATTTCTCGATTAAAACGAATACGACCAACGGTCGTTCGAATGTATTTATTAAGTATTTCCCCCACTCTACATTTTCTTATTCGAAAATGATCATAGATTTCGTAGAAGGTACCGAAAGATTCATATTGAACTTCGATAGGAAGTTCTCGATTTACTGAATTAATAATAGAGGTATCTATATCTCTCCTCCATCGGAGCCATAAAGGACTGTCTAAATCAATTTGTTTTTGTTCATAAGCTTTAAGCGCATCATCATAGCTATAAAACGAAGGTGAGACGATCTTCTTTTTTGAATTATTCGGGTGGTATCTATTTTCATAAATGCCCTGGTTTTTTTGAATAGTTGATCTATAAAGTCCTAGAAGCATATCTTGAGTCGGTACACAAATAGGGTCTCCTATAGTTGGAGAGATAAGATTGAGATGAGAAAACATAAGTAAACGAGCTTCTACTTGAGCTTCCATAGATAAAGGTACGTGAACAGCCATCTGATCTCCATCAAAGTCTGCATTAAACCCTGCGCAAACCAATGGGTGTAACCGAATGGCACGTTCTTTTATTAAAACGGGTAGAAATGCTTGTATTCCTAATCTGTGTAAGGTGGGTGCTCGATTTAACAATATGGGATGTCTTTGGATAGTCTGTTTAAGTACGTTCCATATAATAGGTTTCCTATCTCGAATTAAAAATTTAGCAGTTCTTAGATTGGGAGCAATCTGTCGTTCAACTAGATCACGAATTAAAAATGCTTGAAAAAGTTCTATTGCGATTTCTCGGGGTAATCCACATTGATACAATGAGAGATGGGGACCTACCACAATAACAGAACGACCTGAATAATCGACCCGTTTTCCAAGTAAATTTTCACGAAATCTTCCTTCTTTCCCTTGGAGGAAATCTGAGAACGATTTATAAGGTCTATCCTTACTATCTTTCACCGGTTGCGCACCTATACTGTTATCAAGAAGTGCATCTACAGCTTTTTGGACTAATTTCTTTTGATCAAAAAATAAATTTGGTATTAGAAATGCACGAGTCCATTCTATGGATTCTAAAAGATTATTATTTCGACGGATAACTTTTAGATAAAGTTCATTGAGATCCGAAGTAATCACTCCACCTTCATTTAATTTATACATTGGCCTCAGGTCGGGAGGAAGAACTGGTAATAGGCATAAAACCATCCATTGTGGTTCTACATTTGTTTGAATAAAATATTGAGCAAATTTCATCCGTCGAACCAGGCGATCCTTTCTTCTTTGAAGTGAAATAAGTTTTTTCTTGATACTATCATATAGTTTTTTCAAAGGAGAGTCTTTCTTCAAAAATTGGGGTTGTATCTCCAATAATATAGATATTTTCGTATCTATTTCCTTCCATTCTATATATGAATGATCTATAATCATTTGCAGATCTAGACCAGCTAATTGTTCTTTGATAGCTTTTCCTCCAGTGGCAATTTCTCGCTCTTGAAATAGCGCAAAATCCCAAGAGAGATAAGAAGCAATATCTTTTGCCCAAGATTTAGACTCATATTCACGAAGTTTTCCCTGAAATCGCAATAAAGTTGGCTTGTTAACTGTGGGCCTAGTAATAAAAACATTTGGATAGGTTTTACAATCTTTTTTCCCCCCCTCAGAATCGGACATGAAAGTTTCCTCTCATCCGGCTCAAGTAACTATACCCAAATGGAAAGTGATTATGTATCATTATGCAAAAAATGTTTTTTGCTCTCTGATACAGACAATGTTTCCCGACGGTTTTCGTCCCCAAGTGATAAAACTAAATAGTTACTCTTTGCTCAAGTGCCAAGTGAATTCGATTATTGGTTTACAATTCGTATTATGACATAAATACGTAATTAATGAGCAGTCTTCTCCCTTTTGAACGATACATTTCTTTGTGAAAGATCTTTAATTTATTGTGAAATTCATATGGGATTTACTTGTCTCTATCTCTTTATTAATTGATCCTGTAGGTTTCTGTTTTACTTCGATGGTTACAATACTATTTGAAGCATATGTGCGATGAATAGACTCCTATAACCATATTTTCTCTTTGGTCTAGAATAAAAAGAAAAATGAAACAGATTTTTGATTCCATTTTGTTTCTGTTTCTGATAAAAGAAGTATTTTTACGAAGTCCAATTAGTAATTTAAATTAATATATTACTCAAGATATTAACCCTAGATTCATTCCTCTTTATCAACATGGTTCTAATTCTGAGCTTCATGCCCCTCTTGCCGAGGGACGTGTCAGAGCTAAGGGCATCCCAATTAGATTGAATAGGATGACAGTTCCTATGGATCTGTATAATCGGAGCTTGTGATCAAGTCACACATCGCAGTATACTAGGTCTTCTAATTCTTTACGAGTTTTATTTAATAGATTCGCGATATAACTGGGACGTCGTTTGAAATACCAAATATGAACAACTGGACATGCCAGTTTAATGTATCCCATTCGATATCTTCGAATTCGAGGATCAATAACAAGTTCAACTCCACATTGAGTACAAAAATTGGAGTCGTAGTTTTCCTTCTCATTTTCTATCATTGGAGGTTTTACACAAGCACAAACTCCCCTTTTCCTAGGTCCAAATATCCTTTCACAAAGTAATCCACCTCTTATTGGTTCATAAGTTCTATAATCTAAAATCTGTTCTGCAGTCACTTGTCCGACTCTTTCTCCATTAGGTAATATTCTTTCAGACCAAGCGAGAATCTGCTCGGGAGAAACTAATCCAATTTGAAGTTGTTCGTGTTTATTCTGGTCATTCATAATAAATAAATTTTGATTCATTTTGATCAAACTTCCTTCTTATCTATCTGAAAGTCTATCTCAGATAGAGTAGTATGATTCAATTCTAGAGCTAAAGATCGTAGTTCTCGACTGAGCAATCGGAAAGATTCTGTAAAAGTGGTAGGTTTAGGCATTGATTCTCCGTTGAAAATGGCACCAAATATTTTTTCACGAGTGTCCATATGATCAGATTTTAAAGTAAGTATCTCGTGTAAAATATAAGCAACACCAAAACCTTCTAGAGCCCAAACTTCCATTTCTCCTACTCGTTGTCCTCCTCTGGAGGATTTTCCTTTTAGAGGTTGTTGTGTAACCAACGCATAAGGCCCACGGGAACGTGCATGAATTTTGTCGGCAACTTGATGGCACAATTTCGATATATAAGCTATTCCTATTGTAACAGGTTGTTCAAAAACCTTTCCTGTTCTTCCATCAATTAATCTATGTTTTCCAGGATTATCAGTTTCAAATACCCATGGATTAGCTGTTTGCTCGCTAGCTTTATAAAGCTCAGAAAACACTAGTTTTCTAGAAGCTTCTCGCTCGTACCTTTCGTCAAAAGGTGAAAGTCTATAATGTTTGTTCATTAGTTTTCCTGCTAAACCAAGTAAACATTCAAAGATCTGTCCTACATTCATTCGTGAAGGTACCCCTAATGGATTTAATACCATGTCCACTGGTGTTCCATTTTGTAAATAAGGCATATCTTGCCTGGGCAAAATTTTTGAAATAATACCTTTATTACCATGCCTTCCCGCTACTTTATCACCCACTTGTATTTTACGTTTTTGTAAAATATATACATGAACTTTTTCTATAATATCGCCGAGATAATCGTCTTCCTCCTCCTCGAACTCCTGAAAGCATCTCACATCGATAACTCGACCTTTTACACCTTTAGGGACTCTGAAACAATTTTCTTTTCCAGTAGGTGCCTTAATATCAAATAAAGCTTGTAATAATTTTCCTTCTGGAGTATTTATTAGTGAGTCTTCTTCTGCTTCCAGTATTAATTTACCTACTAATATATCACCTGTTTCTATCCAAGATCCTATCATTACAATGCCGTTTTCGTCCAGATGACGGAGTAAGTAAGCATTTAAATGAGGTATTTCTCTAGTTATTACTTCAGGGCCCTGGTCCGTAAAATAAACTCCAATTTCGTATCTTACGATCTGAAAAGAAGTAAAAATGTCTTCATATACCAGACGTTCACTAATAAGTATTGCATCTTCAAAATTGTATCCTTCCCATGGCATATAGGCCACTAAAATGTTTTTTCCCAAAGAAAGTTCTCCCCCTGCTGTAGCTGCACTGTCTGCTATAATTTGTCCCCTCTTTACATATTCCCCTTGGCGAACTCGGGGTTTTTGATGCATACAAGTATCACTATTAGAACGTTGATATAGAATCAATTCTGTTTCTATATTGTCTCGAGCAACAGATGAAGTTATGATTATATTTTCACCATCAATATACTTTATTTTTCCCCCTTGCTTGGCTATAGCTACACTTCCTGAATCTAGAGCTACTTGACCCTCCAATCCAGTTCCAACAATACACTTCTCAGGTTGAACAAGTGGAAGTGCTTGACGCTGCATATTAGAACCCATTAAAGCACGATTCGCATCATTATGTTCGATAAAAGGAATAAGACAAACTCCAACGGAAAAATATTGGGAAGGGAAAATACTTCTGAAATGAATTTGGTCCCATGCAAAAAATAAAAATTCTTGCTGAAATCGAGCTGCAATCAATTGTTCCTCTGGAACCCCTTGATTTAATGCCAGAGAATTTCCTATAGCTATCCGATAGTATTCATCTTCTCCCGGTAATAGATAAACCATATGGTCTTTGTTCGATCTCTCAGATAGCCTATAGAATGGACTTTGTAAAGAGCCGTAATGACCAAGCGTTGCATAAATAGATAACGATCCAATAAGCCCAACATTTATTCCTTCGGATGTCGTAATCGGACAAATACGTCCATAATGACTAGGATGAATATCCCGTGTACGAAAAGTAGACGTTCGACTTGTCAATCCTCCAGGGCCCAAAGAGCTCACTTTTCGACTATGAACTATTTCTGCCAACGGATTAGTTTGATCCAAAAATTGTGATAAGGGATGTAACCCAAAAAAATTCTGAAAAGTACCCGTTAATGAAATGAAAGTTTCCAATTTAATAAGAGTTATTCTCTTTTTAGCATTGATTGATACAGCAGGTAATATAGTTTTTTCAACTGCTTCTCTGAAATCATATAGAGCTAATCGTAATTGCTCTTGTAATAAATCTGCTACAGAACGAATATATCGATTTTGTAAGTGATCTATATCATCGGGTGTACCTGCTCCAAATTGCACTTTGATAAGGTAATCCACAGCAGCCAATATATCGTACGGTAATAATAAAATTTCGTTCTCGGGTATATCAAGACTTAGTTTTTTATTCAGATTTCGTCGACCCATCTTTCCTAATAAACATTTCGTTCGAAAAAATGTTGTTACTTTTTCATCTATAGACTCAAAATCCAATTCTTCTTCTTCTTCTTCTTCTTCTTCTCCTTCTTCTTCATTTTCGTCACTTATGTAAAGTTTTTTATAAAGTTTTAAAATAGCTTTCCGCTTCCCGCCATACCAATCGTACTTGTATGTATAATACTCCTTCGAATATTGGAAAAACGCTTTAACATTCTTATAGTGAAAAATCTCTTCGAAATTTAGACCCATAGCCAATAAAAAAAGTAAAACAGATATTTTTTTTTTGTTTATACGAATCCATATCTTTTCTTTTTTTTTATTAAGCTCTAATCTTGATCTTCCTCCCCAATCTGAAATTATTGTGCCAATCCAGATAATGTTTCCCGACGGTTTTCGTTTCCAAGTGTAATAAATACCGGGGCTTCTTACTATTTGATTGACCACGACTCTGTAATTTCCATTTATTACAAAAGTTCCTTTAGAATTCATCAAAGGAATATCTCCCAGATATAAAATCTGGTCCTGTATTTCACAAGTTTTCTTAGTTTTCTTAATCAATCTTGCTGGTACATATAATTGACAGTTATATGTAACAGACATATATACAGCATCTCTCTCTTTAATGAAAGGTTCTGTTAATTTATATTCAGAACCAAAAAGAAGAATTTTTATCTTTTTATTTGAGCTTTCAATTTTTGAAAAGTTATTGATTTCTTCTATTAAGCCTTGATTGATAAAACGAAAAAATCCTTCAAGTTGTATTTTACCAAATTGGGGAATTGTAAATATTCCTTTATTTTCTTCTAATCGCATTGAATATTTGCTATCCTATATTTCTATAGTAAATTTTATATTTCGATATTGTATTCCCCATTAATCTAGACGAATAAATTCGACAAAAAATTGACATGTTTTGTTCACTATATCAAAAAAAATCAAAAAAGGAAGCTATTTTATTTTATTATTAAACAAATGATATATGATGTAAATATTTCTATAGTTGTAAATTCTCTAGTTATTGACAGACAAAAGTGGATTTAGTATACTTGATTGGGTACTCTAAATTCCTATTCTATACTAAAGGCAGGAACTTAAATTCCTAACCGATATTAATAGGTTATAGGTTCCATTTCAATAAGATAATTGAAAACCAATCCCTCTTTTTCCTATTGGAAAAGTCTAAATCCCCTATTAGATCTGGGGACTATAAATTGGTTATATGGCATATCCGAGTGATAAACAAGAATACGTGAAATACCTTACATATCATCTCCGATAAATAAAGCAAAATATAGTTTTACCTTAGGATAAACTAGATATGGGGATGGCGACATAGCCAAGTGGTAAGGCAGGGGACTGCAAATCCTCGATCCCCAGTTCAAATCTGGGTGTCGCCTTGGTAGTCTAAACAAATACAAAAGTCTCTATTTGTATCCATGTCTTTTGGAGACAACTTGTGTAGCTTCAGGTGCTATTGCTAATATAGCAAATAAAATTTCATTTTATCGTTAATGTCTGATCTGATAGGTAGTTTATAGTAATTAGTTACAATAAAAAATTTTGAGAAGCCTCTACTATCGACTCATCCTTTCAGAATAGGAAGGTAGAAGATCCCCACTTTGCACTATTTTGAATAGTTCCATTATCATGAAGAATCAATAATGATATTATTTTTTTTTTTTTACTTTTTTTTAAGTTTTTAAAAAGAGAGGGATTCGTATGGATATAGTCGGTATCGCTTGGGCTGCTCTAATGGTAGTTTTTACTTTTTCTCTTTCACTCGTAGTATGGGGTAGAAGTGGAATTTAATAGAATTTGAATAGTCCTTCTGTGTTTATTCGTTCTGTTAAAAACAAATAAACAATGATTATTACGATGATTAAATCATTACTATCATTAATTATTTATCTATCGTTAAATTAAATTATCAACGAGATGATTTATAATATCAAATTGATCATGTTAGAAATAAAAATAAAATTCTACTTCATATTTAGAAAATATGAAGTAGAGTTTTATATAGCGAACCATACTATTTTTCACTATACATCTGTTAAAGCATATGGAGCATTATTGCTCTGTCTTTTCCATATCAATTTTTTGCCTTTACGATATACAATTTTGTATATTACTATGGAATAGTAAACAATGCGTATTCGTATTATAAATATTTTTGAAAATATTATTCAAATCAAAATAACACCTATGTTTTTATTTACATCAATTTTTCCAGAGATATGTAAGAAATTATGTCTAGTTCCCACGAGACAAATTCTAATTTAGATCTACTTATCCAAAATCTGTATATAAGTGGTATAAACGAAAATTTTTTTGTAACTACTTCTTCTCAAAAAAATATACTGACCGCTATAACTTTTTTATAGTTACGATTTAGACTGATTCTAGATTCTAAGTAATCACTCTAGTTCACTTTGAGGCTTCGTTTGCGCGTAAATGACGATTAGAAAAGCAGTGGGCACTGCAATGAATAATAGAATAGCAATAAATGCAAGGTTATTTACTTCCATGATTGATTTTCGCTTCGTTTTAAAATAACTCGAGATTTGATCTCATAGAGTATCTCTTTTTTTTTTTTTTTAATTTCATTAATGTTTGTCTCAATCAAATATTTCTTTTTTATGTTAATGTCTATTATATATTAGAACAGGATCTATCTATATAGAGATAGATGGTTTTGATAATAGTCAAAAAGCAAAAAGGGTCTAGTAAAAAATTGATGAGCAAACAAAAATATGAGAGATGAACGCAGAGCGTAAATCTATACACGGTATTCTTCCTAACACAGATCTATCTTACTACGCCTTTTTTATTTCTCAAGGAAAAAAAGATTGCGGATCTAATAATTCGGCGAATCCACACACAAAATGTGTAAAAAAAGATGTCCAATCTATTCTAGTCTACTCTATTTCCCTTTTTTGCTCTTGTTTGGGGTAGGAATCGCTCAAACAATTGTTCAATTTATTGAATCGGGACTGACGGGGCTCGAACCCGCAACTTCCGTCTTGACAGGGCGGTACTCTAACCAATTGAACTACAATCCCACTAGGTACAGTTTATTGACTAAACTGTCATAAAAAAAAACTGTGCCGGGTCGTATTTGTAAAACTTTTTATCTTTCAAATTTATATATCAAAACTGTTCGTTCCGATTCTTTCTCTATACAGTAGGGTAGGGGATTCAAAAACCAATTACCTTTCTTATCTGATAGATAAATATCTATCTCAATCTATCAAGTTGGTATTGGGCCGAGCTGGATTTGAACCAGCGTAGGCATATTGCCAACGAATTTACAGTCCGTCCCCATTAGCCACTCGGGCATCGACCCAGGGAAAAATGGGAAGTTGATTATAGTACCTAATTAGGTACTATAATGACTTTCCTAGCCTACCTAGTACCCCTAGGGGAAATCGAATCCCCGTTGCCTCCTTGAAAGAGAGATGTCCTGGGCCACTAGACGATAGGGGCCTACTTATTGTTATAATATTCAAATCCCTAGGAATTTGTCAATATAAAAGAATCTTTCTTCATATTTAATTATTTAATATTCTTCTTGTATTGTCAGGATCGACAATATAACTATATTCAATTAATTTCTATTATTGACCCCATTATTTGGCATCTATCGAATATGTAATAGACTTCTCCATTGGTAATGAAATGGTCAAAAGCCCTTTTAACTCAGGGGTAGAGTAACGCCGTAAGTCATCGGTTCAAGCCCGATAAAGGGCTCTTGCTTGCAATAAAGCCGAGTTGTTATTTTAAACATTTATTTGATTAAGACAAAAAAGCTGCAATATACCTTTTTTTTTTATAACGGAATAGAACATGTTAATATAATTGAGCACAACTAACATATATAATTTTGTTTTTTTAGATAGAACTTTTTTTATTATATCTCGCTACTAATAAGACGAGGAATAGTATAAGATTAGGCATAATATACTTCACTTTCGTATTTTTCATTGAAGAATGACTAATTTCAATTAGTACGTATTACTTATAAAACTAAATAAAAATGAGAAGTAAGTGAACCTAACCCATTGACTGATTAATAATATAAGTTATTCTTATATTGAAAATTGAGGTAGATTTTGAAAGTGAACCTTCATGAAATTATTCAAATACTCTCATATTTGGTTGTTAATTGGATATTCTGTCGAATGATTTTTTTCTTTCAAAAAAAAAAAAAAATGGATATGTAAGTCTGAATTCTAGATGGAAGTATTTTCCTTTTATCTTTAAAAGCATAATTCGATTATGATGTACCAAACATTCTTACTATGTTTGTACAAGACATTTTATTTTGGTCATTCTACCAGTGTAGATTGGAATTGAGATAAAAAAAAGATAAGAAAAAAATCAAATAGAAACAACTTCGAATTATCATGCATTTACTATATATAAGTAATTCGGTTTCAATATAAAATCCGTGCCAATAAGGAATCTTCGAAACCCGATTTATTGAAAGGGATGATGGATGAAAAATTGTCCATAAATATTTCAATATAAAACAGTGTATACCCTTTGATTCTATCGAATAGGGTGTTCGGAAAAGGTTGAAATAGTTAAATAGGAGGATTACTATGACTATAGCCCTTGGAAAGTCTTCCAAAGAGGAACAAACTTTATTTGATATTATGGATGACTGGCTACGCAGAGACCGTTTTGTTTTTGTGGGTTGGTCCGGTTTATTGCTTTTTCCTTGTGCTTATTTTGCACTAGGCGGATGGTTCACGGGCACAACTTTTGTGACTTCGTGGTATACTCACGGGTTGGCCAGTTCCTATTTGGAAGGTTGTAATTTTTTAACTGCTGCAGTTTCTACGCCTGCTAATAGTTTGGCACATTCTTTGCTACTATTATGGGGTCCTGAAGCACAAGGAGATTTTACTCGTTGGTGTCAATTAGGTGGTCTATGGACTTTCGTTGCTCTTCATGGTGCTTTTGGTCTAATAGGCTTTATGTTACGCCAATTTGAACTTGCTCGATCTGTGCAATTACGACCTTATAATGCAATTGCGTTCTCTGCTCCGATTGCTGTTTTTGTTTCCGTATTCTTGATCTATCCATTAGGTCAGTCTGGTTGGTTTTTTGCGCCTAGTTTTGGCGTAGCAGCTATTTTCCGATTTATCCTCTTTTTTCAAGGTTTTCATAATTGGACCTTGAATCCATTTCATATGATGGGAGTTGCCGGAGTATTGGGTGCTGCTCTTCTATGTGCTATTCACGGTGCTACCGTAGAAAATACTTTATTTGAAGACGGTGATGGTGCAAATACATTCCGTGCTTTTAACCCAACTCAAGCCGAAGAGACTTATTCTATGGTCACTGCGAACCGTTTCTGGTCCCAAATTTTTGGGGTTGCTTTTTCCAATAAACGTTGGTTACATTTCTTCATGTTATTTGTGCCGGTGACCGGTTTATGGATGAGTGCCATTGGAGTAGTTGGCCTAGCTCTAAACTTACGTGCTTATGATTTTGTTTCCCAGGAGATTCGTGCAGCAGAAGATCCTGAATTTGAGACTTTTTATACAAAAAATATTCTTTTGAACGAAGGTATTCGTGCTTGGATGGCGGCTCAGGATCAGCCTCATGAAAATCTTATATTCCCTGAGGAGGTTCTACCCCGTGGAAACGCTCTTTAATGGAACTCTAACTTTAGCTGGTCGTGACCAAGAAACCACTGGTTTCGCTTGGTGGGCTGGTAATGCTCGACTTATTAATTTGTCAGGCAAATTACTTGGAGCTCATGTGGCTCATGCCGGATTAATTGTATTCTGGGCTGGAGCAATGAATTTATTTGAGGTGGCTCATTTTGTACCAGAAAAACCTATGTATGAACAAGGATTGATTTTACTTCCCCATCTAGCTACTCTAGGATGGGGAGTCGGTCCTGGTGGGGAAATTGTGGACACTTTTCCCTATTTTGTATCCGGGGTACTTCACTTAATTTCTTCTGCAGTTTTAGGCTTCGGTGGTATTTATCACGCACTAATTGGACCCGAAACTTTAGAAGAATCTTTTCCATTTTTTGGTTATGTATGGAAAGATAGGAACAAAATGACCACAATTTTAGGTATTCACCTAATCTTGCTAGGTGTTGGTGCTTTTCTCCTAGTGTTTAAGGCTTTGTATTTTGGTGGCATATATGATACCTGGGCTCCCGGCGGTGGAGATATAAGAAAAATTACGAACCTTACGCTTAACCCAAGTACTATATTTGGTTATTTACTAAAATCCCCTTTTGGAGGGGAGGGATGGATTGTTAGTGTGGACAATCTAGAAGATCTAATTGGAGGACATGTGTGGTTAGGTTCCATTTGTATCTTCGGTGGTATCTGGCACATCTTAACAAAACCTTTTGCGTGGGCTCGCCGTGCGTTTGTATGGTCCGGAGAAGCTTACTTATCTTATAGTTTGGCAGCTCTCTCTGTCTTTGGTTTCATTGCTTGTTGTTTTGTTTGGTTTAACAATACAGCTTATCCCAGTGAATTCTATGGACCTACCGGCCCAGAGGCCTCTCAAGCACAAGCATTTACTTTTCTAGTTAGAGACCAGCGTCTTGGAGCTAGTGTGGGGTCTGCCCAAGGGCCCACTGGTTTAGGTAAATATCTTATGCGTTCTCCTACTGGAGAAATTATTTTTGGAGGGGAAACGATGCGTTTTTGGGATCTTCGTGCTCCCTGGTTGGAACCTTTAAGAGGTCCTAATGGTTTGGACCTGAGTAAGCTGAAAAAAGACATACAACCTTGGCAAGAACGACGTTCAGCAGAATATATGACTCATGCTCCTTTAGGTTCTTTAAATTCTGTGGGTGGTGTAGCTACCGAAATTAATGCGGTCAATTATGTCTCACCTCGAAGTTGGTTAGCCACTTCTCATTTTGTTCTAGGATTTTTCTTTTTCGTAGGTCATTTGTGGCATGCAGGAAGAGCTCGTGCAGCTGCAGCAGGATTTGAGAAAGGAATTGATCGTGATTTTGAACCTGTTCTTTCCATGACCCCTCTTAATTAAACCAGAGATAAAACTATAAATATCTAATTTATTTTTAGATATTAGAAGGATAGTTATATCCTTTGCCATTATTCTTCCAACTGAATCCTTGTTGCTCGGCTATATATAGTATAGCCGAGCATTTTTTTTTGTACTGAACTAAGTTCTATCTAGGATTTTTTTTTTTTTTTTCATAAGCTAGGTTAAATTGTTCGATCAACAAAAGGAGAGAGAGGGATTCGAACCCTCGATAGTTTTTAACTATACCGGTTTTCAAGACCAGAGCCATCAACCACTCGGCCATCTCTCCCCAATGAGCATAACTCATTTTATCCCGACAGATAATATCTGTCTATAGGGCTAATAGTTATATATATATATAACTATTATGATGATAAAAAGAAAATTTGCTTATTCTTTCTTTATACTCGAAATTCTAAAATTTCGATTCATTTATGATCAAATAAAAATCCGTAGTGCATTTTAATTAAAAAAAAAGACCGGATAGGGATCGAATGGTATAGCCTTTTGAATCTGTTGGAAGCTTTTAAGATTACAATCATGACTATTGCGTTCCAATCGTCTGTGTTTGCATTAATTGCGATTTCAATTCTACTAGTAATTGGTGTACCTGTCGCACTTTCCTCTCCTAATGGCTGGTCAAGTCAAAAAAATGTACTATTTTCAGGTGTATCATTATGGATTGGATTAGTCTTTTTAGTAGGTATTCTAAATTCTTTCATATCTTAAGATATATTGATCTTTTTATCCTTCCTCCCCCTGGGCTTAATTCACAAAGGAATTGAATTTATGATAAATAAATTAACCAGGTAATGAAAGTGCTCAAGGGAGAGGTTATTTATTAATATGATTTATAATTGATCAATAAATCTATTGAAATAGAAAAATTGACCTCCATAGAATGGTAATATATGGGTATTAATATATACCCATATAACGAGTCAAATGCGGGTATGGTTGAATGGTAGAATTTCTCCTTGCCAAGGAGAAGATGCGGGTTCGATTCCCGCTACCCGCCTATCTGTAGAATAGAAAGTTCTCGTATTGGTTTAGTCGTATTTGTATCGTATTTATACATACAACCAAGATATATGAAATTTATTGTGTCTTTGCGGAGACGGGATTTGAACCCATGACTTCAAGGTTATGAGCCTTGCGAGCTACCAAACTGCTCTACTCCGCGTTATCCCTTCATATTAACCTTTCCCTTCATATTAACCTTTCTTATAATACCATTATAATGGGTACATCGAGCAATCCCTTGGGTATTCTATTCTCCCTCCCTTATATAGGGAGGGACTTTTCTATCGTAACAATAACTTTATTTCTATCATAACAATAACTTTCAATAATTCTTTTCTTTACCCTACCAACTCGATTTTGTTACCCCAGCCAACAAACATGCGTGAGCCATTTCACGGATTATATATCCGGATAATTCAAAGTCTCTATAATTGGCTCTGGGTCTTCCAGTCTTCAAACAACGTCGGCGAAGACGTGTAGGTGCACTATTACGCGGTAGAGATTGTAATTTTCTATAAATTTCCAATTTTTCATCCAGTGATGAGACTTCGCTCATCTCTTTTTTCAAAGATTGGCGAAGCAAATTATATTTCCTTTCCAATCTTTGTTTCTTTTTCTCTCTTTGAATGAGACTTTTTCTTGCCATAATGATTCAGCTACTTTATATAAAGAATATATATCAAATTTGAGATGGAGAAGTATTACGTGGATTACTCCTTCTTTTTATACACAGAGATTGGATTTAAAAATCTAAAAACTGTGTATAAAAAGAATTAACCGAATTTACCTGATGTAGAGGCGATTAAGAAAGCTGCATAGGTGAATATATAGCCTACAGAAAAGTGAGCTAATCCAACTAATCGTGCTTGAACAATGGAAAGAGCTACCGGCTTATCTCTCCATCGAACTAAATTAGCCAGAGGTGTGCGTTCATGAGCCCATGCAAGAGTTTCAATCAGTTCTTGCCAATATCCACGCCAAGAAATAAGAAACATAAATCCAGTAGCCCAAACAAGATGTCCAAATAAGAACATCCACGCCCAAACAGATAAACTGTTCATACCAAAAGGATTGTATCCATTAATTAGTTGTGAAGAATTTAACCAAAGATAATCTCTTAACCACCCCATTAAATAAGTGGAAGACTCATTAAATTGAGCTACATTTCCCTGCCATAAGGTTATATGTTTCCAATGCCAATAGAAAGTAACCCATCCAATGGTATTCAACATCCAGAAAACTGCTAAATAAAAAGCATCCCAGGCCGAAATATCGCAAGTACCGCCCCGTCCCGGACCATCGCAAGGAAAACTATAACCAAAATCTTTCTTATCAGGCATTAGCTTAGAACCGCGCGCATCTAAAGCACCTTTTACTAAAATCAATGTAGTCGTATGCAAACCTAGAGCAATAGCATGATGAACCAAAAAGTCTCCGGGACCAATTGTTAAGAAGAGTGAATTTTTATTATCGTTAATAGCATTCAACCAACCGGGTAACCATAAGCTTTTTCCGGCATTGAATGCTGGATCATTTGCTGAAGATAAGAGCACATCAAAGCCATATAAGGCCTTACCATGAGCAGATTGTATCCATTGAGCAAATATAGGCTCAATCAAGATTTGCTTTTCTGGAGTACCAAAAGCGAGCATAACATCGTTATGAACATAAAGTCCCAAGGTATGAAAACCTAGGAATAAACTAACCCAACTCAAATGAGATATTATGGCTTCCTTATGCTCCAACATTCTCGCCAATACATTATCCTTATTTTGTTCTGGATTATAATCTCTAATGAGAAATATAGCTCCATGAGCAAATGCCCCCGTCATAATGAATCCGGCAATGTATTGATGATGAGTATATAAAGCAGCTTGAGTAGTAAAATCTTGTGCTATGAATGCATAGGCAGGCAAAGAATACATGTGTTGAGCTACTAAAGAAGTAACAACTCCCAAAGAAGCTAGAGCAAGACCTAATTGAAAGTGAAGAGAGTTATTGATTGTGTTGTAAAGACCCTTATGCCCGCGTCCTAATAAGCCTCCCGGAGGAACATGTGCTTCTAAAATATCTTTTATGCTGTGTCCAATCCCAAAGTTGGTTCTATACATATGACCAGCAATGAAAAACACAAATGCAATAGCTAAATGATGATGCGCGATATCAGTTAGCCACAAACTTTGAGTTTGTGGATGGAATCCCCCGAGAAGAGTTAGAATAGCAGTTCCCGCCCCTTTAGCGGTACCAAATAAATGACTGCTGGAATCAGGATTTTGAGCATAAAGATTCCACTGACCTGTAAAAAGTGGTTCCAACCCTTGGGGATGTGGTACTACATCTAAAAAATTATCCCACCTTATGTGCTCTCCTCTTGATTCAGGAATAGCCACATGAACTAAATGCCCCGTCCAAGCCAAAGAACTGACTCCAAAGAGCCCTGATAAATGATGATTTAGACGAGATTCGGCATTTTTAAACCATGAAACACTTGGTTTCCATTGAGGTTGTAGATGCAACCAACCCGCTGTTAAAAAGAGAGCAGAAAGAAATAGCAAGAAAAGAGCTCCAATATAAAGATCTTCATTAGTGCGTAAACCAATTGTATACCACCACTGATAAACACCGGAATAAGCAATATTTACTGGACCGGGAGCACCTCCTCGGGTAAAGGCTTCTACGGCCGGTTGACCAAAATGAGGATCCCAAATTGCATGAGCAATAGGTCTTATATGTAAGGGGTCGTGGACCCATGCTTCGAAATTGCCTTGCCAAGCTACGTGAAACAAATTACCAGAGGTCCACAGAAAGATTATAGCTAACTGACCAAAGTGAGAAGCAAAAATCTTTTGATAAAGGCGCTCTTCGGTAATATCATCATGACTCTCAAAGTCATGTGCAGTAGCAATACCAAACCAAATACGACGAGTAGTTGGGTCCTGGGCCAAGCCTTGGCTGAACTTTGGAAATCTTGATGCCATAATGCTTTATCCTCCTAGCCATTATCCTACTGCAATAATTCTTGCTAGGAAGAACGCCCATGTTGTGGCAATTCCACCCAGAAGGTAATGAGCTACTCCTACAGCGCGTCCTTGAACAATACTCAAGGCTCTTGGCTGGATAGCAGGAGCAACTTTTAATTTATTATGGGCCCAAACAATAGATTCAATAAGTTCTTGCCAATATCCACGGCCACTAAATAGGAACATTAAACTAAAGGCCCAAACGAAATGAGCACCTAAGAATAAAAGACCATATGCAGATAATGAAGAACCGTAAGATTGGATTACTTGAGAAGCTTGTGCCCATAGAAAGTCACGGAGCCACCCGTTAATTGTAACGGAACTCTGCGCAAAGTTTCCTCCTGTAATATGAGTTACCACTCCCTGATCACTTATACTACCCCAAACATCGGACTGCATTTTCCAACTAAAATGAAATATTACTACCGAAATTGCATTGTACATCCAGAATAACCCTAAGAAGACATGATCCCAGGCAGATACTTGGCATGTTCCTCCTCTACCAGGCCCATCGCAAGGAAAACGAAAACCAAGATTCGCTTTATCGGGTATTAAACGAGAACTACGAGCAAATAAAACACCTTTAAGTAATATTAATACAGTCACATGGATAGTAAATGCATGAATATGGTGCACTAAAAAATCCGCAGTTCCTAATGGAATAGGCAACAAGGCCACTTTGGCACCTACTGCTATCAAATCACCACCTCCCCAGGTTAAGCTGGTACTTGCTGTTGCATCAGGAGCTGTCAAACTGGGTGCTAAAGCATGAGTGTTTTGTATCCATTGAGCAAAGATAGGTTGTAATTGGATAGCAGTATCTGAAAACATATCTTTAGGACGTCCTAAAGCACTCATAGTATCATTATGAATATATAGACCAAAACTATGGAAACCTAAGAAAATACATACCCAGTTGAGGTGTGATACAATTGCATCACGATGTCTCAGAACACGGTCTAAAAGATTGTTGTACTGAGTAGTCGGATCATAGTCTCTTACCATAAAAATAGCTGCATGTGCAGCAGCGCCAACTATGAGAAATCCACCAATCCACATATGGTGCGTGAACAGAGATAGTTGGGTACCATAGTCAGTAGCTAGATATGGATAGGGAGGCATAGAATACATATGATGAGCTACGACAATAGTTAAAGATCCTAACATAGCTAGGTTAAGAGCTAATTGAGCATGCCATGAAGTAGTTAAGATCTCGTAAAGACCTCTATGTCCTTCCCCTGTAAATGGACCTTTATGAGCCTCCAAAATATCCTTGAGGTTATGACCAATAACCCAATTGGTTTTATACATATGACCAGCGATTAGAAAAAGAACTGCAATAGCCAAATGGTGGTGTGCAGTATCGGTCAGCCACAGACCCCCCGTTACTGGGTTGAGTCCTCCACGAAAAGTCAAAAAGTCTGAATATTTCGACCAATTCAGAGTGAAAAATGGGGTCAATCCCTCAGCGAAACTGGGATAAAGTTGAGCTAAAAGCTCACGATTGAAAATAAATTCATGAGGAAGCGGTATCTCTTTAGGGTCCACTCCAGCATCTAAGAGTTGATTAATAGGTAAAGAAACGTGTATTTGGTGTCCTGCCCAAGATAGAGAGCCAAGTCCTAGTAACCCTGCTAAATGGTGGTTCAACATGGATTCTACATCTTGGAACCAAGCCAATTTTGGAGCAGCTTTGTGATAATGGAACCAACCAGCAAAAAGCATTAACGCTGCAAAGATCAATGCACCGATTGCGGTGCAGTAAAGTTGCAATTCACTAGTTATTCCGGATGCTCGCCAAATTTGGAAGAACCCAGAGGTTATTTGTATTCCTCGAAAACCTCCACCCACATCTCCATTCAAAATTTCTTGGCCTACTATAGGCCAAACTACCTGAGCACTGGGTTTAATGTGAGTAGGATCGCCTAACCATGCTTCATAATTGGAGAAACGAGCACCGTGAAAGTACATCCCACTTAGCCAAATAAATATGATGGCTAATTGACCAAAATGAGCACTAAATACTTTGCGAGAGATCTCTTCCAAATCATTGGTATGGCTATCAAAATCATGAGCATCAGCATGTAGGTTCCAGATCCAGGTGGTAGTATTGGGTCCCTTAGCTAGTGTCTTTGAGAAATGACCAGGTTTAGCCCATTTTTCAAATGAGGTTTTAACAGGATCCCTCTCGACTATGATCTTTACTTCTTTCGGTGAACGAATGGTCATTGAGTTCTCCTCTTTCCAGACGAGACATGAGAAAAAACCCGCCGAATTAAAAAATAAAAAGAAAAATGACTATATATTCTAAACTCGTCCCTCTCTTTATTTCCCAATTTAGAACTGGAGCGACTATGATACGGAAGTCGATTTGAGGCAGATGTTCAAATTTATTATGACATATCCGATAGGTGCTTAATGGACCGTTACGAGATATAAAACTTTCTCGCCCAGTGGTAAGATATATAAATATGATACAATCATTGTTTTCATATCCAGATTTATTTATCCATATCTCTGGACCCATATGTTATATTAATAAATCTTTCATAAATTATATTTATGGACGATATTGACTCATATTAAAAGGATTTTTTTAACAATCCATAGATTGTATTCTTTGTTCTATTTTATATTTTTTCATAATGATTATGCAATAAGAGAAGCTAATTCGTTCGAATAGCATGGTAAATTTCATCATCTTGACTATAGGAATCGGGAGATTTTCATTCTCGAAAACGTCCTGTAATCTTTAACCGATTTTGTGCTTCGATATAATTGCTTGGAGCAAGTGCTATAGCTTGCTTCCAATATTCAGCAGCTTGATCAAACCAAGCTTCCGCAATTTCAGGATCTCCCTGTTGAATGGCCTGTTCTCCTCGGTCGGGATAGAGTAACTTCTAAAAGTTTTCTTCCCTTAGAACCGTACTTGAGAGTTTCCTACCTCATACGGCTCAATTAACTATTCTTTAGTCCTTGTACCCAAACTTCCAAAATAGGGTAGGTAAATACGTTCAGCTTAATCGAAAGAACAGAATGGGTCAATGACATGAGTTTCAAACTTCACTTTCGATAAATGATTAGGTTTTCTCTTTTCTCCCACCGTAAAAAGATGAAGTATTAGAAATAAAGAGGTCTACTTCAGATTATCCAGATAAAAATCTTTTTAAGAGGTAACTATCTATGTTCTATATAGAAATTTTTGAAGTAATACTTTCCTACCAGGAAAGTATTACTTCACGTCTTTAGGATCTGATGCTACACCGCTGCTCAATAACCTAGTAAATCAACTCTACTACATAAATAGATTCCTTATTTTTGCCCATGAGCAGATTTGATCGTATCAGCCCGAACTTTCAATAATTGATCTTTATGGTGCTTTCTCCATCAATTGAATTGATTTTATTTTATCCATGGACTATCCAGGCTATATTTACCCATTCATATTTGGGCTCCTATGAGGGGTATTCTTTTTACTACAGCTGATAAAAAACCGTTGTTTTGGACGGTGCATATGTAGAAAGCCTCTTTTTTTTTCGTACTAAACGAATTCATTCTATAGTACAGATAGCCGCACGTAATGACAGATCAAGGCCGTGTTATTAAGAGCTTGTGGTAAAGACGGGTTTCGTTCTAATGCCTGGAAATAATATTCTAAAGCCTTAGTATGTTCCCCATTACTTGTGTGGATAAGACCTATATTATACAATATATAACTTCGGTCATAGGGGTCAATTTCCGGTCGCATGGCTTCATAATAATTTTGTAAAGCTTCCGCATATTCCCCTTCGGATTGAGCTGACATTCGTTACGGTCGTTCATTCAATTGAAATGATCTCCGCTTCAAAACCGTACATGAGAATTTCACCTCATACGGCTCCTCCTTTTTTTACAGAATAAGGAAAGTAATCAATTCAATTGACAAGAAAAAAGATTTTCCTTATGATTATGAATTAGCAGGAACTAGTGTATTTCCAATAAATCTCTAGCTATCCTTCTTGCAAAGATTTTTTTATTATTTAGAATCAATAATAAAGTATTTTAGCTTAGCACTACAAACATAACCTCTAACAATTTATTTGTCCTTAACGCATTGTATTTTACGGGAATTATTCACTCCAACAGTCTCCGATGGTTCTAGCGGTATCCGAAATACAAACGAGATGGATGTTTGTTGCCTCAACCATTCTAACTAACCCTTAATAAAAATAAAAAAATGTATTCTATATTCTTATTTTATTTATTATAACGAAGCATTTGTGTTGTCGATTTTAACGCGTAGTGCTTTTTCCCTTATGCACACCTATCATATAGATTTTACCATTAACATCTATGTAATAGATATAACCTTTCGCTTAATACTAGAATCTCAGAAGATCAAAGCATCTAAGGTTGCATAAATCGGGGATACACGACAGAAAGAATTGTTCTATTTAGAAAACTCACCTTCACTAAACGTCAGTTTTCACTATTTAATAAATAGAATATAAAAAAAAGTAGAAAGAAAAAAAATCAAATCACACCATCTCTGTAATAGGTAAATGCCTTTTTCTCCCCTGAAGCCATTGGGATTATCTGCAATAATATATCCGCTACAATTGTGAAAGTCTTGTCGATAAAATTGTCATTTCTCTGAGATCTAGGCATAGTCAATTTATAAATTTGATAATTTCTTTCATTCCCCATACGGAAATGATTTCATGAACAAAATTATTTGCCAATGCACAATAGCATAATAAATTTTCTTACGATCGCAAATATGTAAACTGAATAAAGAAAAATTGGGAATATTTGAAAGAGTTTATTCAAATTGATAGCAATCAATAAACAAAAAATTTGAGAAAATGTTTATGTTTCACGCTCGGTTGCTCACGACCCCAACGATCAAACGAGTAAGTAAACGGCAAATTGGCATAAAATGAAAAAATGATGATTGATTGTGTTTGTGCATACTTATTATATAAGTATAGAATCTATTGAACATATCATTATGATAGAATTTGTGTCATTATGGTACAATTTGTACCATTAATTGACTTACCGACCGAAGAATTATTAAGAATAATTATAGGAAATTATTCTATAATAATTATAGAATCTATCAATAGATCTGGCTTAATTTCACAATTGGATCGGGCAATAAAAACTCTAATATTCTAAAAGAATAATATTAGATTGATGAAAGAAGATAATATCTTGAAATAAGAAGAAAAGCAACTTTGGTAAAATACTCTTTCTTCTGTCTGTCTTTATTCAAAAATACTTGACTTATGCAAAAGTCAGTTATCTCATTTTTGGGCATGAATTAGAAAAAAACTTGTTGTTTTCATTTTGTCAACAAATAAAGGTGTAGGAAAGATGGCTGAGCGGTTCAAGGCGTAGCATTGGAACTGCTATGTAGGCTTCTGTTTACCGGGGGTTCGAATCCCTCTCTTTCCGTATATTTGTATTCTTTTTTGCATCGTTTTATCATTAATCTAAACCCGATAGGATGGTTTAATTTTCCCACAATCTCCTTCCATTTCGGGGTAGAGAAAAAAATATTAAAAAAAAAAAGAAATATTGAATTGAATAACAATGACATTGTTATGTAACATACAAAGGAACAGATGTGCAGAAATCCTTTCTTTTCATTCCCTTAAAACTGGGAATAATTTAAACTCGACGGGAATAGTATTCTACGACCAATAATTCATTAATCTTCAAACCGATACGCTTATTATCTATTATTTTTTTTACTAATCCACTATACTGTGACTTTTGTTTAATCCGATTTAAATGGGGGGGCACCCTCATTTTATCCTTTTGAAAAATCTCTATATTTTTCTTCACTATATTTCTCAATCCTTGTTTCTCTTTTATAGAAATTAAATCTTGGGGTTTGCAACGATAACTTGGTATATCTACTATACGACCATTGACCAGGATATGCCTATGGTTGACTAATTGTCTGGCTTCAGGAATAGTAAGCGCCATACCCAATCGAAAAAGGATATTATCCAAGCGCATTTCCAGTAATTGTAATAGAACCTGACCTGTTGATCCCTTGGCTCTTCTAGCAATACGAACATATTGAAGTAATTGGCGCTCTGGAAGTCCATAATGAAAACGTAATCTTTGTTTTTCTTTTAGACGGACAGGATATTTAGAAGATTTAAGAGGTTTAGAATGTTTTTTTTTAATAGGCTTTTGAATTCTGTTGGGTGTTTTCTTACTTAGTCCTGGTAAAGTTTTGAGACGACTTATTATTTTTAAACGAGGTCCGCGATAACGGGACATAAAAAACTCCTTATTTCAAGAAATGACATAGACATAAATTAATGTTGGAAAGAGGAATAATATAAACAGCACGAATATTGGAATGATTTTATATACAGAGAGAGAAACAAATTATCTTCAATTTGAAAATCAAAATATTGTAGAGAGAAAAAAAAAGATATGTTTCAATCATTGATTTCGTTTCTAGTTGAAACGAATCATGCCACGACAGACCCGGCGGGCCGACGATACGAAAAGTAAGAGCCTTTTCCTTATTTCATAGATTTTAACGATCTATGGTTGATAATGGTAAGAAGTGGAAAGAATAAAAACGAGCCAGCTATCGGGATCGAACCGATGACCATCGCATTACAAGTGCGACGCTCTCACCTCTGAGCTAAGCAGGCTCATATGCATGCAGTATGTAGTCACATGCTTATTGGCTGAAAAGATCTCTTCGAAATCGCTAGAATTATACATAGCGAATCGAATTATAATAATGCAATTCAGATTCAAAACATTGCGTCAATTTATCTTAATGGATTATTATAAAATAAAACAATAATGGGGCGTGGCCAAGCGGTAAGGCAGCAGGTTTTGGTCCTGTTATTTCGAAGGTTCGAATCCTTCCGTCCCAGGTGGAACAGTATTATTGAATTGAAAAAAAAAAAAGACTTATAGAAGGAAAATATGATTTCGATAAGATTCTAAATAGAGAAAGGGATATTTTTGCGGTGTAGGATGGGACGATAACAACATTGCATCAAAAATGCAGAAAGAATATAATACTCATGCAAATGAAATAATTGATGGGATGCAATTATTGTTTTATGATTTCGTTCTACAAGAAGGGGATATGGCGGAATCGGTAGACGCTACGGACTTAAATTTTTTGAGCCTTGGTATGGAAACTTACCAAGTGATAGCATCCAAATCCAGGGAACCCTGGGATATTTTGAATGGGCAATCCTGAGCCAAATCCGATTTCTAGAGACAATAGTTTCCTTTCCGAGAACGGGATAGGTGCAGAGACTCAACGGAAGCTATTCTAACAAATCAACATAATTTGGATTGGATACAATCCATTTTTTGAAGTAATAATTGTACGAGGATAAAGATAGAGCCCAATTCTACATGTCAATGTCAACAACAATGAAAATTGGAGTAGGAGGAAAATCCGTTGGTTTTATAGATCGTGAGGGTTCGAGTCCCTCTATCCCCAGGTTATCTGTTTTATTTTCGATTTGTTAAGTGTCTTAGAACATAAGAAGTTTTAATTGTATGATCAATGTCTGCTTCTCTTCTATATACATCTTTGTATATAACTGTATATAACATACACAAATAATACACAATATATATTGTGTATTATTTATTGTATAAATAATGTTTTAAGTTGTATCGTTGCTTCTACTCGTTCAAATGCTGTCTTTTACCCTTAGTTGACAGGAGTTTGGTTACTGTGCTAGTATGATGCACAGGGGAACAGCCGGGATAGCTCAGTTGGTAGAGCAGAGGACTGAAAATCCTTGTGTCACCAGTTCAAATCTGGTTTCTGGCATATACACTTTGTATAAGTATGAAAAAGGATAAGTAGACCTTATTTTATATTTATTTCAATATAAAAAATAAATAATATTGATTATTTACGAATAGTCATCAGTAATTCTATGTTATTGAATTAATAGGGAGTTCGTCCAAGTTATTTCAAAGGGGATAAAAACTACTTGAAATAACTCGAACTAGAGAGCAATTTTCTCTATTTCATTCGTATTAATATCTTCTCATAAAGATAGAAATAAATAGAAACTATTATGTAGTTTATAGTTTCCAATTCCTCTGGAAGATTCTATATATAAATGATTTTGATTAATATAAAGATTGAGAAAAAATAGCTTCCACCTTAGCACTATATAAAAATAGGACTAGATCGGGGTAAAGACCAATACCTATAATTGGTAGAAAGAGGCAGATCAAAATAAAAAGTTCGCGTGGTCCCGAATCTTTAAAATAAGGATTGGGGACATTAAAAACCTTATATCCATAAAACATTCGACGTAACATAGATAACAAATAAATGGGAGTTAATATCATTCCAATTGCCGCTATTGCAGTAATAATGATCCGAAAGGTCGAAGAATAATTATGATTAGTAATTATGCCCAAAAATATCATAAATTCTGCTACAAAACCACTCATTCCTGGCAATGCAAGAGAAGCCATTGAAAAGCTACTGAACATAGTAAAGATTTTAGGAATTGATATAGCGATTCCTCCCATTTCATCAAGAAAAAGAGTACGTATCCTATCATAACTTGTTCCTACTAAGAAAAAAAGTGCAGCGCCAATTAATCCATGAGAAATCATTTGCAAAATGGCTCCATTGAGACCTGTATACGTCATGGAACCAATTCCTATAATTACAAAACCCATATGAGATATTGATGAATAGGCTATCCTTCTTTTCAAATTGCGTTGACCCATAGAAGTTAGAGCTGCATAGATAATTTGCACTGCTCCTATGATAATCAACCACGGCGAAAACAAAGAATGAGCATGAGGTAACAATTCCATATTGATCCGAATCAACCCATATCCTCCCATTTTCAATAGAACTCCGGCCAAAAGCATACATGTACTATAATGTGCTTCCCCATGAGTATCCGGTAACCAGGTATGTAAAGGGAAGATTGGTAATTTTATTGCATAAGCGACCAAAAATCCTAAATATAATAGCATTTCAAGTGTGATGGGATAATCTTTTTTAGCTAATAATTCGAAATCGAATGCTGGTCCATGAGGTCCATAAAGACCCATACTTAAAGCTCCCATTAAAATAAAAATGGAACCACCCGCAGTATACAAAAGAAATTTTGTGGCTGAATAGAGACGTCTTTTTCCCCCCCACATGGATAAAAGTAAGTACACAGGAATTAGTTCCAACTCCCACATGAGAAAGAAAAGAAGAATATCTCGAGAAGCAAATAATCCCAATTGTCCGCTGTACATTGCCAACATCAAGAAATAGAATAATCGCGGATTTCGAGTAACTGGCCAAGCAGCTAAAGTAGCTAAAGTAGTTATAAATCCCGTTAATAAAATAAGTCCAATGGAAAATCCATCAATTCCCAGTTTCCAATGAAAATGAATAAGGCTTATCCAGTTATAATCCTCTTCCAATTGGATTAATGAATTATCAAAATGATAATGATCACGGAATATATAGGTCATTAAAAGAAGATCTAATAAGCAAATACCTAGAGTATACCATCGAATCATTTTATTTCCTTTATGGGGAAATAAAGGGATTAATAACCCCGCAGATATGGGCAAAATAACAATTATTGTTAACCAAGGTAAATTACTCATAATGAAGAGAAAAGAGACTTTCTATATCAAAACCCATGCTTTCATTTTTGGGTCGAGTATGGGTTTTGATCAGTGAAAGAGGAAAAGGAGAATGAAAAATATGTATGGGATGAATCTAACTATTTTTATTTTTTGATGGATCAGTAAGCTAGACCCATACTGCGCGTTGTTTCATGCCATAAATAAACACGTACACTTAAAAAATCCGTTGGACAAGCCGATTCACACCTCTTACAACCTACGCAGTCTTCTGTTCTTGGAGCAGAAGCAATTTGCTTAGCTTTACATCCTTCCCAAGGTATCATTTCTAATACATCTGTGGGACACGCTCGTACACACTGGGTACAACCAATACATGTATCATAAATTTTGACTGAATGTGCCATTTAATCTAAGAACTCCATTAGTAGAAAAAGTGTTTCATTGAATAAGATTTTTTTAATATATGGCCAGTGATGATATATTATGAATATCAAGCAAATCAATAATTGTATTATCGGTGATATAATGAATAGATTCGGATTCTATCTTTTTGCTTTATAAAACATTTTACCCAATCTGGTCTTAAACAGATCATTTGGATAATGAGTTAAATATGAATTATGCTCTTGATTGATCTTATAAAAAATCTCTCTATAAATAAAAGATTTCTATCTATTTTTAGGGAGACAAACCTAGTATCTATTTGAATAGAAATAGATATACAAATTTTTCATATGCAAGGAGATCTTTATTACCATTTTAACAAATTAAATTGATCGATACGAGTTGATTTTCTGTTACGATATATTGCCAGAACAATAGCTAATCCAATAGCTGCTTCAGCAGCAGCAATAGCTATAACAAAGATCGAAAAGATATCCCCCTTTACTTGCCTACTATCAAAAAAATATGAGAATGTTACTAGGTTTAAATTAACTGCATTGAGTATTAGCTCAAGGCACATAAGTGCTTTAACCATGTTTCGACTTGTTACTAGCCCATAAATACCGATAGAGAATAAATAAGCACCTAAAAGAAGCGCATGTTCGAGCATAATAATTCCTCATACCTTGATCTCTTCAGATACAAACAAAAGTGGTAGTTTCTAATTTACATGAACGATCTATGAAGATAAAACAGCGTATTTATGCCGCACGAGAGCTTTCATTTTAAAACTGTTTCTTCTCGACGAGCTATAGTAATGGCTCCTATAAGAGCAATTAGAAGAATTAGAGAAATAAGTTCGAATGGAAGTAAAAAATCAGTGGATAAATGAGCCCCAATACGTTGAATATTGTTTGTTAAATCTCGTTCTAACATTTGATCTGATTTTTGAGTCAGAGATATTCCGAACCATGATATGTTCAAGATAATAGTAATTAGTGAAGAAAAAAGACTCGTACAAACTATTGAAGTAATGCTATCTCCGATAGTCCAGGGAGCGGCATAATTGGGATATTTTGGATTATTTATCAACATCACAGCAAATAGAATCAAAATATTAACAGCTCCTATGTAGATCAGGATTTGTGCAACAGCTACGAAATCCGCGTTCAGTATAATATAGAAAAAAGATATACAAATTAGAACTAACCCCAATGAAAGAGCGGAATAAATTATATTAGTAAGTAATACTACTCCTATACCTCCTAATAGAAGACTTAGCGTTAGAGGAGCCAACAAAAGAATATCAGATATAGATTCAGGTCGATTCATTATGTGTACAATAACTTTGAATATTATTTCCTCCCATTCACTAAATAAAAAGTGAGCCCATTTACCTATATGCTATACTGGATTTGTAATTTCATTTGATATGGGCACTGATTAATTAATCTATAGCTCAATAATTGATTCCGATCAATCATACATCTGACATTATTAATGGGATGTCAATAGAATTATTTATTCCTGATTTGTCAAAAATTAGAAATATTTTGTTTATTAGATATTCTTTAATCGGAGCTCAATCTGAATAATCGTAGAAATGATTTAATCATAAAATTTGTCCATAGTTTCTTCAGACATATTAAGTTAATATGCTTAGCTCGGAATTGTTTGAATTGTTAAATCTTCAACAACGGATATTGGTAAACGTCCTAAAGCAATGTGATCATAATTTAATTCATGGCGATCATAGGTCGAAAGTTCATATTCTTCAGTCATCGCTAGACAATTGGTGGGGCAATATTCGACACAATTTCCACAAAAGATACAAATTCCAAAATCAATACTATAATTTTCCAATCGTTTTTTCCCCATATCTATTCCGACTTTCCAATCCACAACAGGTAGATTGATCGGGCATACACGGACGCATACTTCACAAGCAATACATTTATCAAATTCAAAGTGGATCCTCCCGCGAAATCGTTCTGATGGGATCCATTTTTCATAGGGATATTGAATAGTAATAGGTAAACGATTCATGTGATATAAGGTAACCATAAAACCTTGCCCAATGTATCTCGCAGCCTGTATTGCTTGTTCACTATAATTAATAAACCCAGTTACCATGGAGAACATGTGTAAAATCTCCTCGAATAATCATAGAAATTTATTTCTCTTCATAGATTTGATCTATCAAATTTGGATATATTGCAAAATTGATAAGACCCTCTTCACGAAGAAAAGAGAGTTAGTTATAATAAAATAAGTTGGAAAGAGGCTGTTAGTAAAAAATTACCCAAAGCAATAGGTAAAAGAAATTTCCACCCAAGATCCAATAATTGGTCCATTCTTATCCTAGGCAAGGTCCATCTTGCCGTGATAGAAATAAATAAGAACAGATAGGCTTTAGCTAATATAATTAGGATCCCAATTGTTATATTAACGACCCCGCTAATTCCATAAATAGAATCCCATTCAAAATGTTCCAGAATGGGTATGAATGGAATTGATAAGTTCCACCCGCCCAAGTAAAGAACTGTTACAAAGAATGAAGAAGCTAATAGATTTAGATAAGAAGCAACGTAAAATAAACCAAATTTGATACCCGAATATTCAGTTTGATAACCCGCTACCAATTCTTCTTCCGCTTCTGGTAAATCAAAGGGCAATCTTTCACATTCTGCCAGAGATGAGATGAAAAAAGCTAAAAACCCTATAGGTTGACGCCACAAATTCCATCCTAAAAAACCATATCTGCACTGTGCTTCAACTATATCAATTGTACTTGAACTATTCGATAATTATAGTCGACAGAAACATCACTGTTTTCATCTCTATTCCAAAACCGTACGTGAAACTTTCACTTCATACGGCTTCTCAATGGTCATTAAGAAATAAAGAACACAATAAAAAAAAAAGCACCAGATCATAAATTGAACCAATGAGATTCCGTCTGCTACAAATAATAGGAGCTTTTGAACCTATCTTAACCTTCAGTATTCTTTTTGCGAGAGAAAGAAAACTGTGTTAAAGGATTACTTCGTTCTGGATAGCCATTTTTTTAAGTAGATAGAAACATATTGTAGATCGGGGTTCTGGGGAAGTACTACTTGATCATCCCTACCAATGTCAAGTCCTTATTGTTATCCCATTTCTATGGAAATATCTTTGGTCTAGATAAGATATCAGTTTCTTTTTTTTCACTAATCTTTTTTATATCTTGGTGTTTCTCACCATCTACCTTTGCTTGATTTTTAGTATATAATGACGGTAACTTCATACTTTTATACTTTTCCTCCCCGCTATTGGGTCCCAATGACTAATATATGAACTGGGGCACACAGTTTTCACTGATTGTGCATGCTCTCACTCTTGTACATGGGGGATGGGACTTAATCATCTTACTGCAAGATTTGTAAACTGTTTGATCTCACCCATATGACTATCTAGTTTTTTGATCGGAATATTCATCCCATTAACTTCTGTTTTTCCCTCTTTTTATAACTAGAACTAAAAAAGGGAAAAATGAATCTCATATTCCAACGAACCACACGTAGAGATATAGATAACACACATAAAGCTAAAGGAATTTCGTAACTAATAGCTTGAGCAGCAGCTCGGAGACCACCTAAAAAAGAATATTTATTATTGGATGCATATCCTGCTATAAGCAGTCCAAGGGGAGCAATACTTGAAATTGCAATCCAAAAAAAAACGCCTATACTAAGATCAATTAAAACAATGTGGCGACCAAAGGGAATTACTAAATAGCCTAAAAAAATAGGTATCACCACTACCGCTGGTCCAATACTAAATAACCAAATATCCCCCCTAGATGGGATAATATCCTCTTTTAGCAGTAATTTTATTCCATCCGTCAAAGCTTGAATAATTCCCAAAGGACCAGCGTATTCAGGTCCAATGCGTTGTTGTATTCCCGCAGATATTTTTCTTTCGAGCCATACAATAACTAATACTCCTATCGTAATTCCCAATAGAAGTATAATTACTTCAATTAGAATCCATATAAGACTATATATTTCTTTTGAAAATCCCAATCGAGAAAATAAATTGATAGCTTGTTCTTCGAGATCTGCTATATTAATCACCATTTTAACGATCAACCTCTCCCATAATGATATCTATACTACCCAAAGTCGTCATGATATCGGCTAATTTCATCCTTTTAACCAGTTGAGGAGGAATCTGCAAATTAATAAAACCAGGTGGTCGGATTTTCCATCTCCAGGGAAAAATGTTATCATCTCCTATAAAAAAAATTCCTAATTCCCCCTTGGGAGCTTCTACTCTCACGTAATGTTCTTGTTTTGATAACTCAAAAGTAGGGGAAGGTTTTTTACTTATAAATCGAGATTCAAAATCGTTCCATTTCGAATCTTTTCCCTTATTTAAACGTCGAACCTCTAAATTCTCATAGGGACCTCCCGGAATTATTTCTAGGGCCTGTCTAATTATTTTTATAGATTCTTTCATTTCTCCGATTCGAAGCAAATAACGAGCTAATGAATCTCCTTCTTTTTGCCATTGGATTTCCCAATCCAATTCATCATAACATTCATAATGATCCACTTTACGAAGATCCCATTGGATTCCGGAAGCTCGTAGCATGGGTCCTGATAAACTCCAATCTATTGCTTCTTCTCTACTAATAATGCCTACTCCCTCAACTCGTCTCAAAAAGATAGGATTGCGTGTAATAAGTCTTTCATATTCGGTCACTTTTGGAAAGAAATAATAGCAAAAATCGAAGCATTTATCTACCCAACCGTAGGGTAAATCTACAGCTACTCCTCCAATACGGAAATAATTATGCATCATTCGCATACCCGTGGCAGCTTCAAATAAATCATATATCATTTCCCTCTCTCTTAAAATATAAAAGAAAGGAGTCTGCGCACCAATATCAGCCATGAAAGGTCCAAGCCATAACAAATGAGAAGCTATACGACTTAACTCTAGCATAATCATTCTAATATAGCTAGCCCTTTTAGGTATTTGAATATTTTCCAACTTTTCTGGTGCATTAACCGTTACCGCCTCTGTGAACATAGTAGCTAAATAATCCCATCGTGTTACATAGGGGAGATATTGAACAATTGTTCGGTTCTCAGCAATTTTTTCCATACCTCTATGTAAATAACCTAATATAGGTTCACAATCAATAACATCTTCACCATCTAGAGTAACAATAAGTCGAAGAACACCATGCATTGATGGATGATGAGGACCCATACTTACCATCATGAGGTCTTTCTCCCTAGCAACCATAATCATAACTCTTTCCCGGTTAAAAAAATCAATGAGAACAAAAAAAAAAGAATGACTCATTAGGATTCGGAATTTAATAAAACATAATTTTTGAAAATGAAAATTTCATTCAAATCAAAATTAACGCAGTCCACGAATATCTAATTGATCGATTAAACGTTTGTAACGAAGTCTATCTTTTTTGAACAGATAAATCAGAAGTCGTTTACGTTTACCCACAATTTTCCACAAACCTCTTTGGGACGAGTAGTCTCTTCCGTGCAGGTCCAAATGTTCAGTAAGTTTTTGAATTCGACTGGTTAAATAATATACTTGAGATTCAACAGATCCTCTTTGTTCTCTAGGAATCAAAGAGGAGCGAACAGACAAATTTTTGATCATAAAAAAATATTCCGAAGTTCAATATTATTTGATTAATTTAATTTAGAGTAAGAAAAAAGAATGAGATCCATTTCTTTTTGTTCATGGTCTATATATTCCTTCCTATGTTTCGATCGAATGAATTTCTCTTCGGCATAAATAAAATGCAACTTTCGTAGAATAAAGTTACCATACTAGCAAGATTTAATGTCAGAGTTTATCCGGGATTATTAAAAAGAATGATACACTCTCCTTTTCCATTGAGAAAGAAAAAAAGGGATGACGGAATGATTAATAAATTCCCATATTTAAGGTCAGAGAGAAGAGCTATAGTAGATTATAGAACCGTGTCCCTTAATTTTTCCAAGTACCTCCAAGAGACCCTAGAGATTCCCATTGCTCCTCTCTAGGGTCTTGGAGGGTGTACTATAGTTATACCACTTCCTCTAATTTATTCATTATTTTCGGAGTCTTCTTCATCTACTAAGGGAGGAAGAAAACCCTTGGGCTTTTTTCCCATTAGTAGTTCTCTCGGTATGTTCGGTCTTGGTCCCGTTATTATCATCCCATCCTTCTCACCGAAGAAAAACTCTCTTAAAGAAGAATAACTCGTAACATAAGAAAGAGCTTTTCTTGCGTCCGAATTTGCTTTTTTCCTCCAAACCTTGTTACGATGCTGTTTTTTGGATTTAGAAGTGCGTTTTTTTGGTACAGCCATAATATTTTTATAGTTCGATTTTATTTAGAAAAAATAGAAAATTTTTGAATATATTATATATTTTTTTATTATACTATATATTTGTTTTTATTTTGTACACTTCTTATATATCTTTAAATTAAATTCATTGTTTATAGTTTAGTTCCATTTTATGGATAAAAATATGATAGAATATTCTATCATATTTTTATTGCATTTTGGAACCTTATTATATACTATTTACTAATAACAAGAGATCCACGATACAAATTGATAACAATTAATAAATTCTTACATACACTTACATACATATATCGAATTTTTAGTAAATGAAAACTATGTCATTTTAAGATATTCAATTATTTTTAAGAATTCTAATTGGTTTCATTTTCTATTAAATTCTATTCTTAATACTACTATTAATCTACAATGAAAAATTGAATTCTAAATAAGAATGTGTGTGTACATAACTAATAGCTCAGTACCTAAACTGAAAAAGAGTTCCTTCTTGCTCATCTTACAAATATTTGATTAGTATCAGTATTGACCAATGCAAATCTTTTGCAGAAAAAAGATAAAAAAAGTAAAAATTAAATATGAAATCGATAGGATTGCATCCCATATTCTATCGTTCTTCTTTATTCATGATCTATCGTTTTTATTTTATTCTCTTCAGGGTCTAGTGGATTGGAAACCAAGAATGTGGAATATCAAAATATTGAGAATAATTTTTTAATCTTCCTATGGAATTTATATACAAATATGCTCGGGTCGTGCCTTTCCTTCCGCTTTCAGCTTCTGTACCAATCGGATTAGGATCCTTTTTTTTTCCAGGAGCAACTAAGAGTGTTCGCCGTACATGGGCTCTTATTAGCATTTTTCTGTTAAGTGTAGCTATGTTTCTTTCTTTCAATTTGTTCTTGCAACAGATTACCGGTGGTCCCATCTATCGGTATTTCTGGTCCTGGGTTATTAATAATAAGTTTTCATTAGAGTTAGGCTATTTGATTGATCCACTTACTTCCATTATGTTAGTTTTAGTTACAACAGTTGGAACCATGGTTATGATCTACAGCGATACTTATATGTCGCACGATAAAACATATGTGAGGTTTTTTGCTTACCTTAATTTTTTCAATGCTTCTATGCTGGGGTTAGTTATTAGCCCTAATTTATTACAAATATATTTTTTTTGGGAATTAGTAGGAATGTGTTCCTATTTATTGATAGGTTTCTGGTTTACGCGACCCAGCGCGGCTAATGCTTGTCAAAAAGCATTTATAACTAATCGTGCAGGGGATTTTGGGCTCTTACTAGGAATTCTAGGTTTTTATTGGGTAACAGGTAGTTTTGAATTTCAATATTTGTTTGAAAAATTAAACGAGTTGACTGCCGTTGATGGGGTTGGTTCGTTTTTTGTTACTTCGTGTGCTTTTCTCTTATTTTTAGGTCCAATAGCCAAATCTGCACAATTTCCACTTCATGTATGGTTACCTGATGCTATGGAAGGGCCTACTCCTATTTCAGCTCTTATACATGCCGCTACTATGGTAGCAGCAGGAATTTTTCTTGTAGCTCGATTGTTTCCTCTTTTTAAAGCTCTACCTTTAATAATGTATCTTATCTCTTGGATAGGTGGAATAACAGCTCTATTGGGAGCTACTATGGCTCTCGCTCAAAAAGATCTTAAAAGAGGCTTGGCTTATTCTACTATGTCTCAATTAGGCTACATGATGTTAGCTCTAGGGATAGATTCCTATCGAATCGCTCTGTTCCATTTGATTACACATGCTTATTCCAAGGCATTATTGTTCCTAGGATCCGGATCAGTCATCCATTCCATGGAACCCATTGTTGGATATTGCCCCAGTAAAAGTCAGAATATGGCTCTTATGGGTGGTTTGAGGAAATATATGCCAATTACGGGAATCACGTTTCTTTTAGGAACACTTTCTCTTTCTGGTATTCCACCTTTTGCTTGTTTTTGGTCTAAAGACCAAATTCTTAGTGATAGTAAGTTATATTCTCCCATTTTTGGGGGAATAACTTGGTTCACAGCAGGATTAACTGCCTTTTACATGTTTCGTATGTATTTACTTACTTTTGAAGGGGACTTCCGCGTAAATTTAGTTAATCCATATAACAACCATATTACACTATATTCGACTTCTATGTGGGGAGAGGAGGAATCCGGGATATCAAATAGAACGAGAGCGGATTCTATGTCGAATCAAATTATAGGAAGTAATAATTCCTTTTCCAAAGAAGCATTTAAAATTTCCAATGAGATGGAAGGATTGTACAAAAAGAACAGAGGTTTGGTTATCACTTATCCTTTCTTCTTCCATAAGGGATCTTTTGCATATCCCAAAGAATCGGGCAAGACAATGCTATTTCCTTTAGTTATATTGGGAATATTTACTCTGTTTATTGGATTGATAGGAGTTCCTTTTTTTCGAAGCGGAATGAGTTATGACATATTATCTGAATGGTTTACTTCATCGATGACCCCTTTTGATAAGAAACATCCGGAAAATTGGCCCAAATTTTTACTAGACGCAATCCCCTCAGTTGGTATAGCATTTTTCGGTATATTGATTGCCTTTATTTTCTATATACCTATTTACTTCTTATCAAAGGATGTATATCATAAAACAAATCCTAATATGAAGATTATTATGGACCAATCGATTAATATTATCTATAATTGGTCTTTTTATCGAGCTTATATAGACATATATTATGACATAATCTTGATTAAAGGTATACGAGGATTAGCTGAAACAAGTAATTCATTTGATCAATGGGCAATTGATGGATTCCCAAATGGAATAGGTTTTTTAGGCCTTTTTGTAGGAGAGGAAATCAGATGCTTAGGGGGGGGACGTATATCTTCCTATATATTCTTTTCTATATTTTGTATATTAATATCTATATTAATATATTTATTTATTTTCATAATATAAATAATGAAAATTCTAACAATAGAAAACTAGAATGTTATATTGAAGTTGTGCTCTTTATCAGCATTGATGTTTATAACATCATCCTATTTCAATATCGTTCCCTAAATAATATTTTTTATAGATTGTTAAAATTCAGTTATTTCATCAACTCGTTTACGTTTACATAGAACAATATAGAGATAGATAAAAAAGAAATGAAAGATTATGAAATAATTGATTGAAATGCTTGCTTAAAAACGAAAGACTACGATCGCTAATATGAAGTCCATTTTCATACTTTACCACTTCCTAATAATTCATTTCAAATCCTCGAGCAGATCGAATAAGATTTCACATATCTTATCAACTAGCCCATGATTCAAAGGTTATACAGTCTGCATAAGGTATAAAGATGAAAAGGCCAAGGACCTTCTCTTGATCGAAATCAATTCTCTCGAATTGATGAATATAGCTCGCTCATAATTTGAAATAAATGAGCGGGCTAACC